CCTAATTCTACCATTAAACTATACTAGCAATATAAATTATTATATTTATAAAAATAAAGTTATTTATTATAAATACAAATAAATTGTATTCTTTATTAATAAGAATTTTTAATAATTAATTAATTAATTACTTATAGTAAAATATACTTTAAGTTTCATTGTAATTAATGAAAGTTAGTTAAAGTTAGTTAACTTATATCTAATAGCTTGTAGTTTATAGTTTATAGTTTATAACTTATAGCTTATAGCTTATAATTTATAACTTATCTCAAATAGTTTATAGATTTTAGTTTATCTCTAATATTTATAATTTTCACCTATAATCAATATTATAAATAAAATAATATAATAAATGAATCTATTTTTAAAAATGAATTAATAAATTTGTAAAATATGAGTATATTAGATATTAGAAGAAGGATTAAATAAAAGTAAGATTTTATTTAGAAATAAATTAAGTTTATTAGTTTATAATATTAAAAGATGAGAATGTTTTTTTAATTTGAAATAAGAATTATAGCATGGGATATTTTTAGGATAAGTATATATTTATTTGGTATAATAGTGAGAATAAAATGAATATAAATATAAATAAGTTTTATATGGGGGTTATATAATAGGTTATATAATAGGATAGGGTTTATAGATAGAACAAATATAACTATATAAGAAGAGTTTTAAAATTAATCCTTTTCTGATCATTGACTTTCACTTTATCTTATCTTTTTATAATAATATGATATAACCCATATTATATTATATTATTATTGTTGTTATTTTAATATTTACCCTTAAAATAGAATATATTTACCCTTAAAATATCTTATTTTTGCCCTTAAAATAGAATATTTTATACTTACCTTTTAAATATTCTATTTTATATTTACCCTTAAAATAGAATATTTTTATTCTATATTTTTATTTTATTATTCTATTATAATATTATTTTATATTGATAATATAGGCATCATAAACAATATGGAGTATACAATTAAGTAATAAAAGGGATTCGTAAGGATACCTAGCAGATATATTTAAAAGGATATATTTATAAAAAGTTGAAGTTATTAATTTGAATACTTTAACAATCCTAAGGAAAACCAATAAAATAAAATACGTTGGGAATTAAAACATTTAAGTACCAATAGGAAAGGAAATCAAACGAGACTTCTGGAGTAATGGTGAGTGAAACAGAATGAGCCTTATTCTAGAATTATTACATAGCTATGAAAATAGTATAGAGGACTTAAGGAATATTGTGGAATTCAATATTATACTATGTGTAAACATGGTTACCAAAGACGGTGACAGTCCGGTGATAAATCATCTAATTATTAGTGACAGTCCTAGTAATAATTTTAGAATTAAATAAAGTAATATGGAGACGGCTGCTCTGTATGAATTTATATATTATTTAATAAGAAATTATTGAATAATAATGGGATACCATTCTCAAAGGCTAAGTATAATATATCTAGCGATAGTGAAGAGTAACGTGAGTGAAAGGTGAAAAGTAAGTGTATGACTAGTGAAATAGATCTTGAATTACGAATCCTACAAGCAGTTAGAGTCTAATAGAATTAGATGATAACGTACCTTTTGCATAATGGGTCAGCAAGTTAATTTTCAATGCAAGACTAATAAGTCCTAGTGAAAACGTCTATGTTTTATCTTTTTTATTTTTAAAAAGAAGAATATGGGTAAAGTATTGGAAATTAGATCCGAAACCAGATGATCTTTTTATGACCAGGTTTTAAAGGACCGAACGTATGAATGTTGCAGTATTCTGCGATGAGTTGTGAAAAGGGGTGAAATGCCAATCTAATCTGGTGATAGCTGATATTCTGCGAAATCTATTTTAGTAGAAAGTATATGTAAATATATTTCTGTATAGCACTGATTTCCATTTCTCTTAATCTAATTAAGATTATATATAGAATAAATTAGGGGTTATAAACTCTACTATTGGAAGTTAACCTCAGAAGGAGATATTATTGGTCATATACTGACAGTCTATTTGTGATAAGGTAAATAGACAAAAGGGAAACAGCCCAGATCATATATTAAGGTACCCTAAATAATATTAAGTGAAAATAAGAGAGTTTTGTGTTCAAGACAACTATGAAGTAAGCTTGGAAGTAGCTATCTTTTAATGAAAGTGTAACAACTCAATAGTCGATTAAATCGGACACAAAGCATCAAAGATTTATCGGGTCTAGATATTAAACCTAAATTATGATATTAATGAATTTCTTTTTATAAATGAAATAAATGAAATTCTTAATAAGGTAGCAGAACACTTAGTAGTTAGGTTGAAGAATATTCTTAAGAATATTTGGACTCTACTAAAGAGAGAATGCTGGCATGAGTAACGATTAAGAAGTTAAAATACTTCTCGCCGAATACGAAAGGTTTTCATGAAAAAGGTAATCTGTCATGATTTAAACGGATTCTAAGGTGTAATATACGAATTGTTATTACCCGATGAAATAGAAGAAGAATATTCCTGAATAATTAGTAAGGAACAAGAAAAATCTTCTTTTAATTAAATTATATCCGTACCTTAAACCGACACAGGTTCGTAGGTAGAGTATACTAAGGCGTAGAGATAAGGCTAGTGAAGGAACTCGGCAAAATGCTTCCGTAAGTTCGACGATAAGGAAGGAGTGTATAATAATTATACACTTAGCATAAAAGTGGGGGCTTCGACTGTTTACTAAAAACACAGCAACTTGCTAAGACGAAAAGTATTTGTATAAGTTGTGAACTCTGTCCAATGCCAATCCGTGTAAGGAAGGTGATTTTAGCATTAGCTAATTGTCACTAACTGATGCGGTGGTCAATGACGGTCTTAACCATAAGGATCTGAAAGTAGCGAAATTCCTTGGCCATTAAATGTGGTCCTGCATGAATGAGGTAACGCGGCCCTGCTGTCTCCACTAGCTCCTCAGTGAAATTGAATTAGCCGTGCAGATGCGGTTTGCCTTCCGGAGGACGCGAAGACCCTATGCAGCTTTACTGTAATTTGATATTGTTCTTGATTAGATTTAGTGTAGAATACAAGGGAGTGTAAACGTCAGTGAAATACCTTGATAAATCTTAATTAGGAACTCATTTTATTTTTAATAAATAAACAAAAAGACAGTATCAGAGGGTCAGTTTTACTGGGGCGGTAGCCTCTAAGAAAGTATCAGAGGCCTTCAAAGGTATATTTATATTGGTCAGAAACCAATGAACATCTATACGTTCATCAAAGTGTAATGATAAAATATGCTTGACTGAAAGACTGATAGGTCGATCAGCTACGCAAGTAGGACATAGTGATCCGGTGATTCATAATGGAATGATCATCGCTCAAGAAATAAAAGTTACGCTAGGGATGAACTGTTGTCCCTAGTAGATATTATAAAAATATCTAATAAAATCGGGTAAAATGCAAAGATCCCTTAATATTTAACTCTTGCATATTATATTAATATTATTAATATAATAATTATTATATTAAGGCAATTTGCAGCGAAGTTATTATCAGTGTATAATATTAGGTAATAAAACGCTCAACGACTAGAGAATGAGTAGCACTAACAATAATTTCTCCATTTTATTACTGTTTGTAGTAAGATATTTATCTAAATCTAAGATTTAGATAAAAAGAGCGCCCGACATTTTAAGTTAAGTATTATTTAAAAAAATAGATTATGAAAAAATATACAAATAATATTAGTCGTGATATAATTCTTTCTATTAAGAAAGAACTTTCTAAAAAGAATAAAAAACTAAGTCCTAATTCAAAGATTCTTTTTGAATATAAAAAAACTCTGAAGGGACTAACTTCTAATCAACTAGAAAGTGCAATTGGTCATCTTCTAGGAGATGCTCGAATTGAACAAAGTAAAAACAAAAAAGGATGTAAAATTAAGTTTGAATGAGGTGATGTAAATAAAGAATATGCATTTACAGTATTTGAAGAATTTAAACCTTATATTCTAACAAAACCTCGTAAACAAACACGAATTAATAAACTTGGGAATACTAATGTAACTTGGTGTTTTCAAACAATTACTCATAAAGATTTTAATATTCTTGGTGAAATGTTTCTTCAAGATCAAAAAAGATTCTACATAAAAATGTATTTAATTATATTACACCTCGAGTAATAAGTCGATGGTTTATAGATGACGGTGGAATAAATGGTAATCATTCTCATGGTATTCAATTTAATACTCAAAGTTTTACTATTGATGAAGTACACCAGCTATGTATTACTATTAATATCAATTATGATCTTAATGCATGAGTAGTAATTAAAAAAGGAAAACCAGTTATTAATATTCCTGCATCTAAATATAATAAGTTTCTAGAAATTACTGGAGATTTTATTGAAAATTGTATGAAGTATAAACTAAAAGTTCGATAATAACTTAAAGTGATGACATAGTCTGAACTGCATAGTAATATGTAGATTAACAAAAATAAACTTGAACAGGTTTATCGTTTGCAAGAGTTCATATTGTCCAAACGGTTTGACACCTCGATGTCGACTCATCTCATCCTCCAGGTGTAGTAGCTTGGAAGGGTTCAGCTGTTCGCTGAATAAAGAGGTACGTGAGTTGGGTTTAATACGACGTGAGTCAGTATAGATTCTATCCTCGGAAGGGAATAAGAATGAAAGAAGAACCTCTAATTAGTACGAAAGGACCATTAGGGATAATTCAATGGTGTCTCTGTTGTTGTAGTATTTTTATAAATAATATGGCACAGCAGAGTAGCTACAATTATAAAAGAGAAGTACTGAAAGCATCTCAAGTGCGAAACAGATCTTCGGACATTCTTTATTTAGAAATAAGAAAAAGACTATTTCTTAAACTAGGGCATAAATGTAAGTTTAATGCTACTAATGAATTGAATAACTTAATTGTACCATATTGTGTACCAAGAAAATTGGTAATAAAATAAGAAATAATTTAGTAATCATTAATAATTTTCCTATTTTAGTAATCACTAATAATTCCCTAATTTAATAATCACTAATAATTTCCTAATATAGTAATCACTAATAATTTATTAATTTAGTAATTTGGTAAATAGGAAGAGTAATATTATAATATAAATTGAATATTCAATTAATATAATAAATATTAATAAGAGTAAGACAATTACCCAAAGAGATTAGAATAAAATACCCTATAAATATCCTTTTCAATATCACTATTCTTCTTTAATCTCTCTTCTTACCTTTTATCAAAAATACTTAAATCTAAATAACTTTACTTTATATATTCTATAATATTCAGATAGATGGCCTAATGGCTGGGCGCCCTTTTTGGGAAAGGGAATTCGGAGTTCGAATCTCCACTATTTGATTTCTATAAAATTATCTATAATTTTTCATTCTCATAAATTCTCATAAAAGTAAAAGTTCAAATGAAAAAATTAAAATGGTGTTATAGCATAGAGGTCATGCGGTGTACTGTTAATGCATTTTTACGAAAGTTCGAATCTTTCTAACACCTATTATAAAGAAATTTAATCAAGAATTAAACAAAATAAAATTAAATTCGTTTTAGTTAAAAGAATTAACTATTCATTATTAAATATTAACTATTAATTAAAAAATTGAAATTCGTAAAATTTCCTAGAATTAAATGAAATTAAAGTACTTTGGTGTAAAGGTCCGCATATCAGGCTCATAACCCGATGGACCAGGTTCGATTCCTGGAATGTACTCTTTGATATTTATATCAATAAATATATTGATATTTCATATTAATATAGTTAATATTATTCATGAATATTTATTTATATATTCTATAAATATACGCATATAGGTCTTTTAGTTTAATGGTAAAACCCTCGGTCTTCATCTGAGTGAGTGGGCGTTCGAATCGCCTAAAGATCATAATACCATTAATAAAAATATTATGATCTAATAATGATAATAATAATAATAAATTATTATAATTATGTCGATTTAGTTTAGTGGTAAAATAGGTAACTTGTAATTACTTGTCACTAGTTCGATTCTAGTAGTCGGCATTTATTATTCTATTAAATATATTAATAATGATCTAAATCTAAATTTAAATCTAAATCTAAATCAACTAAATAACAATAATTATTTTAATACAAATATTTTATATTAAATAGTTTTAAAATTCTTTATTTTTCATAACTTTTTATTTGTAGAAATTTTTCTAATTTAGAAAAATTCTAGCTTTTATAGCTTTATAACTTTATAACTTTATAGCTTTTATAACTTTATAGCTTTCATAGGATGTGGTCTAGCTGGCATGACGGTCCCTTTTGGTGGGACAGGGCGACTGTTCGAATCAGTCCATCCTAGATTTTTTCTAGATAAATAGATAAAAATAAATTTAAGTAAAATAAATTTCAATAAATTTTTCAATAAATTTTTAAAAAAGATTTTTGATTAAAAAGTTTAAAAGAATTTTAAAATCATAAATAATGATTCTTTTTGAAAAATAATTTTTTTCTTCTAATTTTTTAAATAAAATGAGGATGAATTTAGGTAGGTAAGGATAAATAAACAATTAAAATAAATAAAATAAAGATAAGTAGAAAAGGATTAAATAAGATTAAGGGTTTATATATAAAGAAGACCAGTTAATATTATAGGTATTTTTCAAAAATTCCCTTTGGCTTCCTAGTTAATTTCTAAATCATATTTACTTTTATTCCATAATCTTAATATAGTTTATTTAGATTTAATATAATCTATATCTAATCTAAATCTAATTTTTATCTTTAAATTATTAATAATTTCTTTTTTATAAACCTTTTATTAATAAAATTCACTCTTATTACTTACATTTAAAATGTAATCTCATTATTATTATTTAGTTTATTTACTAATTCCCTATTTTATTTATTTATTTAGAAAAAATTCTTTTTATTTATTCATTTTTATGAATTTAGAAAATTTTCTATTATTCATTTTTTATTCAAAGGGGATCATAATTAATTTACTGCGGGAATATCAAATGCTACTAGTAGGCTTGGTACTAGTACTAGTAGAGCAATTGCCATTGGTAGTAGTCGTGTCCAACAGAAAATCATTAGACCATCATATCGTTGTCGTACGAATGTAGCACGTACCCATACAAAGAAGAACATAAATAGTAGTGCTTTTAGTGATAGAATAATACTTTGTAGATTAATAAATGTATCATTTACAAATACTTCTGGGAATCCATATCCACCTAGGAATAGAATTGTTGAGAATGTTGACATTAGTACTACTCCACAATATTCTGCTAGGAAGAAGAATACAAAAATCATACCTGAATGCTCTGTCATAAATCCACTTACTAGCTCTGATTCAGCTTCTGGTAGATCAAATGGTGTACGATTAAGTTCAGCTGTAGCAGAAATTAGATAAAGAACAAAGATAGAACATAGAGGTACAATATACCAGATACCTGATTGTGATTCTACAATTGTTGTTAGATTTAGAGAACCAGCCATTAGAATTACTGTAAATACACAAGTTGAATAAATTAGTTCATAACTTACCATTTGTGCTGTTGTACGTAGTGATCCAAGGAAAGCATATTTAGAGTTAGCAGCCCAACCAGCAAATAGTGCACCATAAACACCAATTGATGACATAGCTAGTGAATAAAGAATCCCTAGTGATAGATCACTAATAGCCATACCTGGACCAAATGGAATTACAGCCCATGATAGTAGACTAAATACTAGTGAAATCATTGGTGCTAGAAAGAATAGACCTTTATTTGATTGTGCTGGAATAATTTGCTCTTTAACTACTAGTTTTAGAGCATCAGCAAATGGTTGCAGTACTCCATAATATCCTACTACATTTGGACCAATACGTCGTTGCATTTGACCCATTACTTTACGCTCTAGAATTGTCATAAATGCTACCGATAGTAGCACTGGTACTAGAACAATTAGAATTAGAATAATCGATACAAGTGGTCCTTGTGTAACTGATACATCAAACCCTTTAAGATTAAATAGATTTGTCATAAGAAAAAGAATTTATTTAAATTATTGCTATTAAAAGATTTATCTAAATCTTAATAATGAATTCTATTTACAAAATTTATTAAATAAAATATTCTATTTTAGATTATTTTCTATTATTTTAGAAATATTTCTAATATTTTATACTAAAGTAATATAGTACCATATTAAAATATATTAATATTACTTTAATAATACTTTATTTAGATAATTAAGATAATTAAGATAATTAAGATAATTAAAATAATTAAAATAATTAGTAGAATTTAGATAATAAATGTAATTAAGCTAATTAATATTATTAAAATAATTAGTAGAATTAAGATAATGAATATAATTAAGATAATTAATATTATTATTATTAAATTAATTAATATACTTTAGATAAGGGGAAGAATCGAATGATAAATTGATTTTATTATTCATCAGCCATTTGATCCATCCACTCTAGGTATTTTTCAGGACTTACTGCTTCAATACAGATTGGCATAAATCCATGTAGTACACCACATAGTTCTGAACATTGACCATAGAATAGACCTTCTCGTTCTACAATTGTAGATACTTGGTTTAGTCGTCCTGGGATACCATCTACTTTAATACCTAGTGAAGGTACTGCAAATGAATGGATTACATCTTGACCAGTAACGATGAATCGGATGTTTGTATCAACTGGAACTACTACGTTGTTATCAACATCTAGTAGTCGGAATTGACCATCCTCTAGATCTGACTCAGGTACCATGTATGAATCAAATTCAATTGATTCACCATCTTCATTTAGGAAATCTGAGTATTCATATGACCAATACCATTGATGTCCTGCAGCTTTTACAGTCATTGATGGTGTAAATACCTCATCAGTTAGGTAAAGTAGTTTGAAACTTGGGAAAGCAATAGCAACTAGTAGTAGTGCTGGTGAAATTGTCCATACAAGTTCAATAACTGTACCATGACTAAAGTGATGAGTAATAGGTGATCGACTATGATGGAAATTTTTAACAACTGAATAAATTGCCCAGAATACACCAACCACAATAACAATTAGATAGAAGAATACAGAATGGAATAGCTCAGCAATACCTTCATTAATAGGTGAAGCACCATCCTGGAATCCTACTTGCCATGGTTGAGGTGCATCGTTATAAACAACACCAGGCATCATTGTTGCAAAAATACCAAAGAATACAACAAAAAGATTAGCAAATAGTGATTGCATTAATAGAAATTGATTATAGTCTTCTGAGTTTATTCATCTAATAATACTTATTATGAATAAATAATAATTTATATTTATCCTTAAATTAATTATTATTAGTATACTTTTTATTTCTATTCAATAATTAAAATAAATAAATAAAAGATTCAAATTTCATCCTTTTATTTAATCTATTTAAATTTTATTACTCGGGTATTAACCTCTAAGACAATTTTAAAAGAATTCATTGTATTTTGAAAATAATTTATTTTCTTTTTAAATATCTACATTATATTATTTATTTGTAGATCTAAATCCAAATTAATAAGAATTAGAGGAATCGAACCTCTGTATTCGATGTGTAAGATCGACGCTAAACCACTCAGCTAAATTCTTTTTATATATTAATAGAATTTTATCTTTCTATTCTTTTATTTATAAATATTTATACATTAATATTAATACTATTTACTACTATAATTATTAATATTATAATTATATTTATAATACTAATAATATCAATTATATCAATTATATCAATATTATAAATAATATATTTACTATAAATAATTTAATACTTAAACTTGAAGTAGTATAAAGCAGAAAGAATATAAATATTCTTATATTAAGGAAATATTCTTTAAAGAGAATAAGTATTTAATATTTAGTATTTACATAAAAAAATATTGATATTTTAATAAATAAATAGATTTTATTTAAAAAGGGAAAGGAAAAGTAAAAGGAAAAGGGTAAAAGGAACTACAATTATTTTATAAAAAGAGATTAATTAGATTAATTTATACATAATTATAAAGGAGTAATTAAAGATATGACTGATCTAAATATAAAAAGTATAAATAAAATGAATTTTTTAGATTTTAAAATGGAAGATTTTAAGATCAAGAGATTTATTATTATTTATAATTTAGTATTTTAAGGGAGATCGTAAAATACAAAGAAAGTTTTATGCTTTTTGTAGATTATTTTTGTAACTGTTTAATCTTAGCAGTGTTCGAACTTTTTATGGTAGTTTTACTCATGCGAGTTCTATTTATTTTTGTAGTTTTACTACATGAATAATAGGGCGTGCAGGCGAGGATCATAAAGAATAGATACCTAATATTTTTAGATATTAGATTCATTCTTTATTCTGTAGGTAGTTGTTGTGATAAAGGCGCAACAAGCCGTTGACAGATAGAAAAGAGCGAAAGCTTCTATTTCCGCAATTGGTTTTAATAGACCGATCGGTCAGTTTTCTGACTGCTGCAGAGGAGAATCTTGGGCAATGTTCGCAAGAATGACCCAGCTAACCATAACCCTGTGAAGCTAGTAATAGCTAAGGGTGTCGTAAGGGAGGATGATGACGTTACCTTACTAATAGTCCAATCTAAGTCTCGTGCCAGCAGACGCGGTTATACGAACTGGGCAAAAGTTGAATAAATTAATAGGTTTTAAGGATCTGTAGGCTGTTGTTAAATTTAAAATGAACAACTTGAATTCTATAGAGGAAAATAGAATGCTAGAAGTAGGGATGATATCCGTTGAGATCTAGTGGAATACTAATGGCGAAAGCAATTTTCCAAGTAAGAATTGACGCTGAGAGATGAAAGTTTGGCTAGCGAACCAGATTAGCTACCTGAGTAGTCCAAACCGTAAACTATTTACACTAATTCTTTGGTTAGATATAAAGAATATCATAAAAAATCAGAGAAAAAGCAAAAGGCTGTATGTGTAACACCTTGTTAGTAATGTCTCAAGACTGAAAGCAAAAAGATTAGACCATCCTTAAGAACCGGTGTGGAGCATGTTGTTTAATACGACAATACGCGTAGAACCTTACCTCTCCTTGTATGTTTTGAATAAATAGATTCTGTCTACTTATTCATTTCACAGGTGTTGCATGGCTGTCGGCAGTTCGTGTCGTAAGATGTTAGGTTGAGTCCGCCAACGAACGCAATCCATAGTATATATTATTGTCTATATACTATCTCTTCGATAAGAAGGATCAAAATGGAATACGATAAGCCCTCATGACCCTTATGGAGTATGGGCTACAGACGTGCTACTTGAATCTTACAATAAGATGCAAAATCATAAGATTTAGCAAATCTATTAAATAAGATCTAATAAGGATTGTAGACTGAAACTCGTCTACATGAATCAGGAATACCGAGTAATCGTTTATCAGTACGGAACGGTGAACCATTCTATTAAGGAGATACTAACTGTCTATCACATCTCGGTTATGTTTAGAAATGGAACTAAGTAAAGGAATTTACTTAGGACATAATAAATGGAACTGAGGTGAAGTTATAGCAAGGTAGCCGTAAGGGAACTTGTGGCTGATTGATAATATACAATTTAATCCCCTTTTATTAAATTGAAATCTTTTATTAAATTGAAATTTTTCAAATATACTCTAAACATTCTTCAAATATTACTCAAAGATTGTATAAATATTATCTAAATACTTACCCAAACTCTAAATATTCAATATCACCCAAACTCTAAATATTACCCAAACAAAGAGAACATAACTCAGCTGGTTAGAGTGAAAAACTTTTAATTTTTTGGTCGTGAGTTCGAGTCTCACTGTTCTCTTTATTATTATCTTCTACTATTTTATAGCATAAAATAAATAATAAATAAATAGAAAAATAAACAAGAATAAACAAAAATTAGGAATAGAGATATGAAATAATAAAGATATTATTATTGAATTTTACTTGAATAAAATAAAATAAAATATTTGATTTTCAATAATGAAAAATAGGATTTTATCAAGCTAAGGTTTATATATAAGAAGAGTTTTGAATTTGAACCTTTGTCCACTCTTTATTCCCTATTAATCCCTCATCTATACTTACCCTAAAATCATATAACTTATCATTATAAGTAATCTTTCATCTTACTATTTTCCCTATTACTGTTGTGTACTAAAATTATCGTGCATTCAACATTAATTATTAACATAATGATTTATATCATTATTATTAAATAATTATCTATTTAAATAATCTTGCCGTATTAACTATTTATTAACTATTTATTAACTATTTATTAACTATTTATTAACTATTTAATAACTATTTAATAATTATTTATTAACTACTTAATAATTTCTATTTCTTTTGGTTAATCTTAGTTAATACATGATAATTTAGTTTCGTTTAAGAAAATTCTAATGAATTCTATTTAATTCAGTATTAAAGAAATTTATTATTTCTATTTCATTATTTTTATGAATATTTTGATTATTATTAGTATATTTTTATACTTGATAGAATTTGATTAAACACTCTATTTTATCTATAGTTATTTTACTATGACTTACTTTATTCATTCTCCTCTTGAGCAATTCGAAGTTAATAGTCTTATTTCTCTTGATCTACCTATCTTTGGACAATTCCACTTCGCACTTACTAATCTTGGACTATATGCTCTTATTGCTGTATTCCTAATTATTTCATACCATTACTTTGCTTTTAATAATCATAAACTTATTCCTAGTCGATGGAGTCTTTCACTAGAAGTATTCTTCTCATCACTTCATGGTCTAGTTAAAGGTCAACTTGGTTCAAATGAGCGATATCTACCATTCATTTATTCACTATTCTTCTTCCTACTATTCTCTAACCTAGTTGGTAATGTTCCATATGGATTTACTGTTGGTAGTTCTCTTGTAGTTTCACTTGGTCTAAGTGTTATTATCTTTATTGGTGTTACTATTCTTGGACTAAGTATCCACAAACTACATTTCTTCTCATTCTTCCTACCTGCTGGTACTCCTATTGCTCTAGTTCCAATCCTAGCTCCAATTGAACTAATTTCATACCTAGCTCGTGCTCTATCACTTGGTGTACGGCTACTGGCTAACCTTGCAGCTGGACATTCACTAATGAAAATCCTTGGTGGATTCCTATTTACTCTATTCACTTCAAGTATTCTTGTTAGTTTTGTAACTCTAATTCCATTTGCACTATTTGTTGCTATTGTTGCTCTAGAGGTTGCAGTATCATTTATTCAAGCATATGTATTCTGTATCCTAACAGCATCATATATTAAAGATTCAATTGATCTACACTAATTTATTTTCTAATAAAAAATAATAAAATAAAAATTTAGTTTGGAATAAATAATACATACAAATACAAAGACAAACAAGAATAAAAATTTCATAGAATTTAATGGGATACTATTTTATTAATAAAGTAGATATTAAGTATGTAAATAAAATAAAATAAAATAAAATTGAATAAAATAGATCCCCTTTTCTGCCAAAGAGAGAGATATAAGAAGAGTTTTGTTTTTGAACCTTTGCTTTCTTCTCCTTCTCTTTATTTATACTACAAAATATAATATAAGTATTCAATATCATACTTTAACCCTTAAAACCCTACTCTAATATTATTTATATCTATTCATTCTTCATTTTATTCTTTATTTTATCCTTCATTCCATCTCTATTTTACAACAACCACATACGGACAAACTGCTATTGGCGAGGTGTAGGCGATTGCTAATTGTCTGAGTTTTTCTCTTAGGAGTTCGAATCTCCTTTTGTCCAATTTCTTTATTTTTAAAATTACCACCATATTATTATATGTATCATCAATATTCTTTCTTAATGTATTTATTACCTTTTATACTTTAAAGTACAAAATTCTTCTTAATCAGATCATTATTCCATTTGTTTTAATAATGACACGATGGCTTTATTCTACTAATGCTAAAGACATTGGGACACTTTACCTTATCTTTGCTGTATTCTCAGGTCTTGCAGGTACTGCATTCTCTGTACTTATCCGTATGGAACTATCTGCACCTGGTACACAAGTTCTTGCTGGTAACCATCATCTATTTAACGTTATCATTACTGCTCACGCATTCCTTATGATTTTCTTCATGGTTATGCCTGCTCTTATGGGTGGTTTTGGTAACTACTTTGTACCAGTTATGGTTGGTGCTCCTGATATGGCTATGCCTCGACTTAATAATATTAGTTTCTGGCTACTTCCTCCTAGCCTAATCCTTCTTATTGCTAGTGCTCTTGTTGAGCATGGTGCAGGTCCTGGATGGACAGTTAATACATTCCATTACTTTTGTAAAATTAAGGATAAGCTGTCTAAAAATATTACTCGATGCGGAAAACTCCTCAAGCATAAATTCCATTCATTTACACTATGCATGAAGATGAATACTAATCTAACATATCTAATTTACCTTACATACCTTATTTATGATTATGTAAAAATGTCATCAACACGAGGACAATCCGCCTGGTTTATTAAAAATAATAATAATAAACCATCAGAGACTAAACGTAATGCTTTTTATAGTCTATTTACCAAAAATACAAACCCTTATGATTCTTTTTCTAAATGGCTTGTCGGTGTTGTTGATGGAGATGGTACTTTTTATTTTCAAAAACATAAACAAAATTGAATTTTTTGTTTTAAAATTGCTCAAAGTAAATACAATATGCGACTACTTTTTTATATTAAACATATACTACAAGTAGGTAACATTAATACATCTGAAAAGAATATAGCTGAATTTCGTATTCAAAATAAACAACATATTATTGATAAAATTCTACCTATTTTTGATAAATATTCACTTCTTACTAAAAAAGAATTTAATTATATTCAATTCCGTCAAGCTATTTTTATTTCTAATGATATTTCTCTATCTAAAAATGATAAGAATATTCAAATTTCTATTATTAAAAATAAAAAAATTCCTAATAATTATACTTCATCTGTATGGAAAAATATTACTGAAATTACACTTCCAATTGCTAATACAATTGTATCTAAAGAATGGCTTACTGGATTTACTGAAGCAGAAGGTAGTTTTTATCTTGTTAAAAAAGATTCTAAACGTATTGCTCATACCTTTGAAATCAATCAAAAACATGATCTTATTGTTCTAAAAGCTATTGCTACAATTCTATGTATAAATGTATATACTAAAAAAATTATTATACTTGCGTTTCTACTAATCAAAAAAGTATTCAAAATATTATTCATTATTTTTCTAATACTATAAAAGGTATAAAATCTCTTGAGTTTCAGATTTGAGCTCGGTCATTTAAAAAGAATCTATCTTATTCTCAACTAGAAACTATTCAGAATAAAATAAAGAAAATTCGGAAATTTTCTTTTTAAATTTCTATAAATAGACTATAAAATTGAAAGTATAGTCCGATCCCAATATGAAAATATTGGATATATATTTTATATATTGTTATCCTCCACTTTCTGGACTTCAAAGCCATTCTGGTGGTTCTATTGATCTTGCTATCTTTAGTCTTCACCTTTCTGGTATTTCTTCAATGCTAGGTGCTATGAATTTCATTGTTACAGTATTTAACATGCGAGCACCTGGACAAACAATGTACAAAATCCCACTATTCGTATGGGCTGTTCTAGTTACATCATTCCTACTTGTTCTAACACTTCCTGTACTAGCTGGTGCTATTACAATGCTACTTACTGACCGTAACTTTAACACTTCATTCTATGACCCTGCTGGTGGTGGTGATCCTGTACTATACCAACACCTATTCTCAACATTCATTATTTACGCTTTATGAAAAACAATTCAATTATTACTAATCTTCATGTTTTCCATTCGAATTACTTTCAAACTACTTTTAATAAATATTATCCTAATATAAATATACCTGATAAAAATTTTCTACAATGGTTTATTGGTTTCTCAGAAGGAAATCTCTGCTTTAATCATCAGAAATTCATAATTAAACACAAGAATATCCAAATTCTACACTATATTCAAAATAAAATAGGATTTGGTAAAGTTATTAAAATGAAACAGAATAATTATTATATTATTCAAAATTCTAAAGATATTCTTATTCTTGCTAATCTATTTAAAAATAATCTAGTACTACCTACTAGTATTCAAAAATTTAAGCTATGAATTAAACAAAATAAGATTCATATTCAATATTCTAATTATAATTTTATTAATAAACCATCAAACTTTTGAATTTCTGGATTTATTGATTCTAATGCTAAATTTCAATATAAACTAATCCCAAAAAGAAATCTTATCAATTTCTAGTTCTTATTAAACTTAAAGATACCAAAAATATCCCTACTCTTATTTCCCTTAAAAATATGTTTGGTGGTCAAGTCAAATCATATCCAATAAAACATGTATATCAACTACAAATTAAGGGTGTATTTAATATGGATAAAATTATTCATTTCCTTGATCAGTATGAACTGGTAGCCAATAAAAAGTTTTATACTATTTGAAAACATGAAAATAATAAAGCTAAAAGTAATTCAGGGAATAAAGATAATGGTTTAAATAATATTAGGCAGGTGTACTTTCTTTTTGTACTGTATTTGAATATAAAAATATTTTGTACTATATTTAAATATATAAATATTTTGTACTGTATTTGAATAGAAAAAATACAGAGATGATTCTTTTATCATCATAATAAGACCTAGTATTATAAATGTTATTTTTATAACATACCACTATTCTAGTCCACAATCATTATGTTATGACAATCTTTAGAGAGAAATAACCTCTAATTGTGCTTATCTTGACGGAGATAAGAGCTATATTATTATTGAATATAGTTGGCAATGCAAGTGAAAACGGTTAAGATAGACTCGTATCAAGACCGTCGGTAGTCTAAAATATCGCTACAGACTGGGTCACTTGTGGGTATCTGAAATGATGCTTGATGTACAGTCGGTTCTCATATTATCTTTCTATATTATTTACCTTAATATTAAAGATTAATATAGTTAATATATAAAATATAGTTAATATTTCTATTATATATTAAACTAGGCTTTATGAAAGAGTTATTATAATCGTAAAGTTTTGAGAATGGGTTCTTCGGTTATATTTCACTATGGCCCTTTGTTGATGATTATTCTAATCTCACATCGAATTACGCTGTATGCTGGAACGATCTGCAATATCAACTATATCCCATTGATATTAATGTTATGCCTACTAATTCTGTAAGTAACCTATTTAGTATTCTACTTTTCTCTAAACAAGATAAACTATCTAAATATACTAATATGTTCCTGAATAGTAAAAATGGTATAACTAAGATCCAATCAGCAGGTAACCAACGATATCTTTCTAATCAATCTAATCTAGTAGGAACCTCAGAGACTACACGCGTAACAACAAAAGAAAATGATTCATTTAATCAATGGTTTGCTGGACTTATTGATGGAAACGGTTGCTTTCTTATTTCTAAAAAGGATACTGTTCTCTTGAAATCACCGTTAATCTACATGATATTCATATGCTTCGTTATATTCAAAATAAATTTGGTGGATCTGTTAAAATGCGATCTGGTGCCAATGCATATCGCTATCGTATCCATAACAAGAATGGAATAATCAATATTCTTCATTCTGTTAATGGTTATATTCGACATTCTAAACGAATTCATCAACTACATGCTGTTTGTACAAAAATAAATATCCAACCTATTCTACCTAAAGATATCACTATTGATTCTACTTGGTTTGCTGGATTTTTTGATGCTAATGGTACAATTATTCTATCTTATTCAGATAAAAAACATCCACAACTTACTATTCAAGTTTCTAATAAAGAGTATAAAGATATTCTTGAATATCAAAAAACATTTGGTGGACATATTTATTTTGACAAAAGTCAGAATGGATATTATAAATGGTCTATTCAATCTATTAATGATATTATAACATTTTATAATTACTTCAAAAATCATACATTTCGGAGCTCTAAATCTAAACGATTTTTCCTTATTAATAAGTATTATAATCTAATTAATCTTAAAGCATATAAAACAGATAGTCCTTACCATAAAGCTTGAATCTATTTTATCAATAAATGAAAAAATATTCATGAATTAATATTCTTTTTAATTTTATTATTATTCTTTTGTTGATGATATAGTCCAATTTATTTGCATCCTGAAGTATACATCCTAATTATTCCTGGATTTGGAATTGTTAGTCAAATTATTGCTACATTCTCATCTAAACCAGTATTTGGATACCTTGGTATGGTATATGCTATGGCTACAATTGGTGCACTTGGTTGTCTTGTTTGGGCACACCACATGTTCACTGTTGGTCTAGATGTTGATACACGAGCTTACTTTACTGCTGCTACAATGATTATTGGTGTACCAACTGGTATTAAAATCTTCAGTTGGCTTGCTACAATCTATGGTGGTTCAGTTCGACTATACACACCAATGGTCTTTACTATTGGATTCCTAGCACTATTTACTATTGGTGGTGTTACTGGTATTACACTATCTAATGCTAGTCTTGATATTGCCCTACATGATAAAATTCTATTTACTATTATTCTTATTTATTATTCTATCACTAAAAATGAAAAATCTATTTAAACCTAATAAACTTACTAAAAATCAATTTGATCCATTCTTTGTCGGACTTCTTGAAGGTAATGGTTCTATTCAAGTTAATCATTGAAAAAACAAATACCTTCAATATCGTATTGTTATTAAACTTAGTAATAAACCATATAATTATAATATGCTTAAAACTATTTATTATTATTATGGTAGGATCTCTTACACATATTACTAATAATAAAAATCAACAATTTGTACAATGAACTGTCAATGATAAAAAACATATTCAAAATATTATTATTCCTATTCTACAAAAATATCCACCTCTTACTTCCCGATCATATTTTCAACTTAAATTCCTAATTCATTGTATAAATCATTCTAATGTTCAAGAATATCTTCAAACTAAAAATAAAAAATTTGAACTACAAAATAATTCTTTTCTCTTATTTCTAATAATAATCTACCCTCTTATTTTAAAGAATGGCTAGCTGGTTTTATTGAAGCTGAAGGTTCATTTTCTATTCAAAAGAATAATAAAAATTATTCATTTAGTATTGCACAAAATCATGATAAATATCTTATGAGTGCTATTCAACAATTTTATAATACTAATGTTAAAATTCAAACTAAACATTCTAAAAATAAAAACCATTGTCTTTATGAAATTTCTTTCGCATCTATTAATGATCTCCATAAAGTTATTAAACATTGTAAACCTCTTCTACAAGGTTATAAATTTGTACAAATGTATGATTTTCTTATTAATAACCCTAAACTTTATTCTATTTATCATAATAATAACAGTAAATTAATTTAATACTTAATTTATATTAAATAATAGTAAATTGTCAGTGTCATGTTGTCATGCTACTATGAGAGTTACATGGACTATACTCTCGGTATATTTCTTCTAATCTTTATATTACTATTCATATTAATGTAATATACTTTATATACAATTAATAGAAATATGCTAACGGTGAAATCTTAATAAAATCTATCTGGGCTAGATATACAGAGCAACTCTTTATTAAGACAATACCGTGGTAACTAATGTTATTTATCTAATTCTAATAAATCATTTATCTAATTTTCTTAATTAATAAGTAATTATTCAAGTAATTAACTTGTTTTAATTACTTTTGTTTATTATTTTTATGTTCATTAGATATTCATTAGGAACTGTAGAGACCATACGTAGCACAAATAATTTTATAAATACTCTTTATTTATTATTTGAAGATATGGTCCGATCCTATCTGTGAAGATAGTTGTCCATTATATTATTTAGAATTTTTAATAATATTTATAAAATAGAATTTAATAAAATACTAAATAAAATAGAATTAGAATATTCCCTAACTATTCTATTTAGTTACTAGAATTAGAAATTCTTAATTATTTATTTAATAATTCATTAGGATTATCTCAATTTTATAATAAATTATTAATTAATTTATTTAGATTATCAATTCTATAATTATTTATTAAATTATTCATTTCATAGTTATTTATTTTATTATTCATAATATAATTCTTTTATTGACTTACTATGTAGTTGCTCACTTCCACTATGTTCTATCAATGGGTGTAGTATTCGCTCTATTTGCTGGATTCTACTACTGGTTCCCTAAAATCGTTGGTAAAACATATAATGAAACACTAGGTAAAATCCATTTCTGGACTCTATTCATTGGTGTTAACCTTACATTCTTCCCACAACACTTCCTAGGTATCTCAGGTATGCCTCGACGTATCCCTGATTATCCTGATGCTTTCGCACCATATAACACTATCTCATCTGTTGGTAGTCTAATTTCACTTGCTGCTATCTTTGTATTTGCATATACACTTTACGATGCACTTGCATATGGTGAAGAAGCTGAAGCTAACCCATGGGAAGTTCCTGGATTCTTTGAATCTACTCCAGTATATTGGCTAGAAGGTGGTCATGCTTCATCTCTTGAATGGTCTGTTGAATCTCCAACTCCATTCCATGCATTCCATGTACTTCCTGCTCAATCTTAGTCTATATACTTTCCCTTTCTCTATTCTATTTGTTAATCATTATTCATTTATGATTACCACAATTCTTATTTATTTACCCTAATAGATAATTCTTATTCTATTTATTTATTATGCCTCAACTTATTCCATTCTACTTTGTTAACCAACTTTCTTTCACTCTATTCGCTCTATTCCTTCTTGTGTTCCTATTTAGTCGATATATCCTTCCTGCATTCCTTGAAGTTAACCTATCTCGACTATACATTACTAAAATTAAATAATTTCTTTATTTAATCTTTCATCTATTTGAACACTTAACACTTTATAGAGAAGAGACTAATATATATATTCAATAATATATATTTAATAGTTTATATTTATAAACTTTGGTTAACTTAATTTATTATTATTTAATATATTTTATATAGTTTATCACTATATCCCCTTTTATTCAATATTTATACTATCCACTAATATTATTATAGTATTATCTTTAATTTTATTTATTTTATTACTTATTCATCATACAATAGTATAATATAGGCTAACTTAACTAACTTAACTAATTTAACTAACTTAAGTTATTAACTTACTTATTAACTTATTTACTTAATAACTTACTTACTAACTACTTACTAACTAACTAAATCATTCACTTACTGAATGGACAATTTACTAACTAATTTAAATAATATTATATTACAATAGAATTATAGTATTATGTTATTTGATTATTATAGTATTATATTATTCAATTATTATAGTATTTCATGGGATCTTAGCATAATGGTTAATGCACCAAATTGTCAGTTTGGTTTATGCCCGTTCGACTCGGGTAGTTCTCGATAATTATTGATTTATTTAAATAGAATAAAAATATTTAATTAGTATTTTACTATTTCTATTTTGAGCATAGAATTTCTATCAAAATATTCTATTTTACCATCCATTATTATTACAATTCTATTATGAATCTTAGTATTACACTATTCATTATTGGTATCCTAGGTTTTGTACTTAATCGTAAAAACATTCTAGTTATGATTTTCTCTATTGAAATCATGCTACTTTCTATTACTATTCTAGTACTTGTATCTTCATCTAACTTTGATGATGTTCTAGGACAAACTTATGCTATCTATATTATTCTTCTTGCTGCTGCTGAGTCTGCTATTGGACTTGGTATTCTTGTTGCTTACTACCGACTACGTGGATCTATCTCTCTATCTGATAATCCTAACCCTCAATCTTAATTTATTTACTTATTTATCCAAATTCATTCTATTTATTTTTATAATTATAACTTAACTTATTAACTTTATTTATTTTAGTTATAATATTAAATTAGAATTATTTTTAATTAGATAAATTTGGATTTATAATTTCTTTCATTAAGTATTGAGTATAGTCTTTATTATTATTTTACTATGTATCTTACTTTCCTTTTCCTTCCATTCCTTGGTGCAGCTTCTGCTGGTCTTCTTGGACGTAAACTTGGTGTTACTGGTGCTCACATTATTACTACTTCATGTCTTGCTATTTCTGCTATTCTTTCTATTGTTGCATTTTATGAAGTTGTTCTATGTCATTCTCCAGTTACTATTAAACTTGGTACTTGGATTCAATCTGAAATTCTTTCTATTGATTGGTCATTTACTTTTGATACTCTTTCTATTTCTATTATTTCTACTGTACTTCTTATTTCTTCTCTTGTACATCTTTATTCTATTGACTATATGAGTTCTGATCCTCATAATCAACGATTCTTCTCATATCTTAGTCTATTTACTTTCTTTATGGTTCTTCTTCTTGCAGGTGATAATTACTTTGTTCTATTCCTTGGATGGGAATTTATTGCAGTATGTTCATATCTTCTTATTAACTTCTGGTTTACTATTATTGAAGCTAATAAATCTGCAATGCAATCATTCATTGTTAATCGTGTTGGTGATATGGCTCTTACTGTTTCATTCTTTGCTATGTTTTTCCTATTTGGTAATGTGGATTTTACTACAGTATTTTCACTTGCACCTATTATGAATGAAAGTGCTCTTACAATCATCGGTATTCTTCTTCTTATGGGTGGTATGGGTAAAAGTGCTCAAATTGGACTTAATACATGGCTTCCTACTGCTATGGCTGGTCCTACTCCTGTTTCATCTCTTATCCACTCTGCTACTCTTGTATCTGCTGGTGTTTATGTTCTTCTTCGATCTAGTCCTCTTCTTGAATACTCTCCTACTGCTCTTATTGCTATTACTTGGATTGGTTCTATTACTGCATTCTTTGCTGCTTCTACTGGACTTCTTCAAAATGATCTTAAACGTGTTATTGCTTATTCTACATGTTCTCAAATGGGTTATCTTTTCCTTGCATGTGGACTATCTCAATATAACACTGCTCTATTCCACCTTGTTAACCATGCTTTCTTTAAAGCTCTTCTATTCCTTTCTGCTGGTGCTGTCCTTCATGCTACATTTGATCAACAAGATCAACGACGACTTGGTGGTCTTCTTGCATTCCTTCCATTCTCATATACTGCTATTCTTATTGGATCTCTTAGTCTTATGGCTATCCCATTTATGACTGGATTCTATTCTAAAGATCTTATCCTTGAACTTGCTTATTCTCAATATCTATTTAAAGGTTCTATTGCTTACTGGTTCGGATCTATCTCTGCTGGTCTTACTGCTTTCTATAGTTTCCGACTTGTTGCTATGACTTTCCTTACTTACCCTAACTCACCTAAAAAAATCTATGAATCTAGTCATGATGCTGCTATTTTTGCTATGATTCCAATGACTACTCTTGCTATCCTTGCTATTTTCTTTGGATATGTTGCTAAAGATCTTTTCGTTGGTATGGGTACTGATTTCGCTGGTACTTCTCTATTTATCCATCCTAACCATATTTCTCTTATTGAAGCTGAAGTTATCCCTACTTGTTATAAACTTCTTCCTTCTATCATTACATTCGTATCTGCTTCTGGTGCTTACTTTGCATATCATTATGCTCCTAAAATGCTTACATCATTTGCTGATACTAACCTTGGATATAATCTTTATAAATTCTTTAATGGTAAATACTACATTGAAGTTCTTTATAATACTTATCTTATCCCTGGTGCTCTTGGCCTTGGTTATGTTGTATCTAAACAACTTGATCGTGGTCTTATTGAACAAATCTTTGGATATGGACTTACATCTGGTCTTGCTTCTACAAGTAAACAAATTGGTAAACTTGATGATCATACTCTTTCATCATATGCTGTTTACTTTGCTCTTTCTCTTGTTATCCTAACTATTGTTCTTATTGTCCCTATTACTACAGTATTTAGTACTACTGATACTCAAAATATGTTCAATATCATCTACTCACTAATGGATATTCGACTAATCCTACTATTTATCCTAACTACTATCTTTGTAGTTTTATACTTTCCCCTTTTATCTTCTACAAAAAATAAATAAATAAAATATACCCTCTACAAATATATATCTATCTAAACAAAACATATTACCTCCAAAAATATATCTCTCTATCATCTATACAATCATATCCTTTTCTTCTATTAATAAATCATATTCATATCTTTCTAAACCCTACTATTTAATACCTAAATATGATCAATATATCATAATCACTATTCAATACCTGAATATACTTAATATATACTAATACTCATAAATTCATACTCACATACTCCATATTCCATATTCCATATCACATACTCCATATTCCATATACCATATCCAACATCTTCAATTAGATCCATTTTCAATTAAATCCATTTCTAATTATTTTCTCTAATTATTTCTCTAATTATTTCTTTAATTATTCCATAAATTTCAATTATTTTGTTAATAAGACAAAACAAAGAATACTCTACTATTTGGTATGATTCCTAACCTAATTATTGATAATATTGATGTATCTGTTACAACTCTTCTATATTCTATTCCTAACTTAAATACTTTAATACTTAAATACTATTTCCCCTTTGAAACTTAAACTTATTTATTTATTTATTTATTTATTTGAATATTCTATTCCTAATTTTAATACTATTTTAACTTATTTATTTGAATATTCTATTCCTAACTTTAACTTAACTACTATTTAATCTTATTTATTTATTTATTTATTTGAATATTCTATCCCTAACTTAAATAAAATACTATTTCCCTTTTTTTACTTAAACTTATTTATTTTTAAATACTATTTTATTTATTAGTATTTTATTTTTTAATACTATTTTATTTCTTAGTATTTTATTCTATTCTATTTATTACTATTTTATTTCTTAGTATTTTATACTATTCTATTCTATTTATTACTATTTTATTTCTTAGTATTTAAACTTATTTATATTTATTTTTAAATACTATTTTATTTATTAGTATTTTATTTATGAATATATTATTCTATTTTATTAATGAATATGATTTATAAAAGTAAAAATAAAAAGTAAAATGAAAATGAAAATAAAAATAAAATTAAATTAAATTGAAATAAAATTGAAATTTAAAGACTAAAGATAATCAATAGTATTCAATTTTGTCAATAGAAGACAAGGGTTATATATAGGATATTTTCTTTTATTCACTCATTCTATTCTCTTCTATTTACTATTTCCTATTCTTCTATTCTTATTCTTATTCTTATTAGAAAAAAATAAAATAAAATGAATAAATTAAATTATTATACTTATTAGAATTCTTATTAGAATTCTTATTCTAATTCTAATACTCTTTAATACTCTTCTATTTTCTATTCTATTTACTATTTTCTATTTCCTATTTATTATTCAAATACAAATATTGTATATTGAATATTGAATATTTACTATTCAATATTGAATATTGTATATTGTATATTGTATATTGTATATTGAATATTGTATATTGTATATTTCTATTTCGTATTTACTATTCTAATATTGAATATTGTATATTGAATATTGAATATTTCTATTCACTATTGAATATTCACTATTGAATATTCATATTTATAAAGTGAATAGAATATTTCTATAGAAGTATATAAATAGAAATATAAATAGAAATATAGCTAGAATAAATAGGACTGACTATAAAGATAATCAATAGTATTCAATTTTGTCAATGTAAAGCCTATAAAATATATAGGATATTTTTATTCACTCATTCTCTTCTATTTACTATTTTCTATTCTTCTATTCTTATTCTTATTATTATACTTATTAGAATTCTTATTAGAATTCTTATTCTTATTCTAATACTATTCTAATACTATTCTAATACTATTCTAATACTATACTATTCTAATACTATACTATTCTAATACTATACTATTCTAATACTATACTATTCTAATACTATTCTATTCTATACTATTCTAATATTTAATTAATATTGTATTTATTGTATTGTAGATTTTAAGAAATATTAACTATTAATAAATATTGTATTAATTGTATTTACTATTAATAAAGTCAATGTAAGCCAAGAATATATATAGGATATTTTCATTCATATACTCTTCATTCCTCTTTCATCATTCTTTCATCCTTCCTCTTTCATCATTCCTCTTTCATTCATCAATGGAAAGATAAGTTGAAACTAAAGATAGGTTTAAAGATAGATTTAAAGATATCTTTAAAGTAAAGAAAGTAAAGATAGGTTCTTCTTTCATCATTCCTATTTCATTCATCAATGGAAATCAATGTAAAACAAAGCATTCATCAATGGTAAACATTCATCAATGTAAAACATAAAACATAAAACATTCATCAATGTAAATCAATGGAAAGCATTCATCAATGGAAACACTATAAAGACTAAAGACTAAAGACTAAAGACTAAAGACTAAAGACTAAAGACTAAAGACAGTGTAATATATAGGATATTTTTCATTCCTAATACCCTTTTCTATTCTATTCTCTACTATACTCCACTATGCTATACTATACTATACTATACTCTAGTACAAATATACTACTATTCTACTATACTATACTATACTATACTGTATTCTGTATTCACTATTGACTCTCTATTCACTCTCTATTGACTCTCTGTATTCACTATTGACTCTACACTCTATGTATTCACTATTGAGTATTCTCTATATTGAGTATTCTAGTCTATATTCACTATTCTATATTCTCTATTCTGTATTCTGTATTCTATATTTACTATTCACTATTTTATATCAATAATTCTATATTCACTATTCTGTATTCTATATTTACTATTCTATATCAATAATTCTATATTCACTATTCTGTATTCTGTATTCACTATTTGAAAGCCAATGTAAAGATACAGAATTGTATAGGATATTTTCATTTGCAATATACTATTCTATTCATTTCATTTCATTTCATATTCTATTCTCTACTATACTATACTCATCCTTATCCTTATCCTAATACTAATACTAATACTAATACTAATACTTTCGCATAATTATACTTTGCCATAATAATACAATAATACTTTCGCATAATTATACTTTGCCATAATAATACAATAATACTTTCTTATTAATAAAACAGCATATTATTAATAAAATAATAGGTTATTTTCATATCTATACTCACCCTTATCCTTTTATTTTCATTTCCATTTTTCCATTTACTTTTTTATTTACTTTACTTTTCTTTACTTTATTTATCCTATTATACATTTATTTATTAATATATATTCTTTCATCTATTCTTTCATCTATTATTTCATAATGGTATTCTATTATTATACATTTTATATTCAATACAAAATACATTATATATTCTTTCATTATTACATAATTATCAATTTATTTTATTATATTCTTTCATTATTACATAATCCAATATTTTATACTAAAGATAAAGATAAAGATAAAGATAAGATATATATAAAGATATAGATAAGATATCTATAAAGATAAAGATAAAGATAAGATAAAGATATAGATAAAGATATAGATATAGATATATATATTATTTCATAATATTATTATGAAATTATCCATTTAAACCATTGGTTTATATAAGAAGAGTTTTCATATTAACACTATTACTAATACTATCTCTTACTTTTACTTCTATCCCCCCTCTATTCTATTTTTATAATCCCCTTCCTAACATTATTTTATATACTTTTACCTATTATACCCTTAACCTTAAAACCCCCTTATCATTCTATTTACTTACCATTCACTCATCTCATCTTATTATTCTTTACCGGTTTACTTTATAATACCTTATCCATTTTACCCCCTTAAATATACTACTATACACCTAATATCTACCACCCATTATTTATACTATTCGTGTACTCATTTACTAGTTTAACATAACCCTTCCTATTACCCTTAATAACAATCAATACCTTCCTAATACCAATATTATTTACTATACCTAAACAATCCCTAATCAATACCTAAACCTATTAACTAATAACCTACCCTAACCCCCCTAACCAATACTTATTATACTTATTTCATTTATACCATTCTATATACAATACCATATTTACCATTTACCACCCTATTATATATCCATATACCATTCTACATAACTCATACCCATACCCATTTACCATACTCATTACCCATTTTACATACCCCATACTCATATCCATACTACCATATCCATACTCAATACCCCCCCCCATACTCATACCCATTTACATTTACATTTACATTACCATTATCATTCCCATTACCCTATCCTAATATACAAATATATTACAAATTACATTCCCATAATATTACTATTTATAATAATACTTCCATATCCATTACCCTAACCATTACCCTATCCATCCCCCTATCTTAATATTATTATTATTATTATATATTATTAATACCATTCCCATATCTATTACTAATACAATTATATATATTTTTTATTTTATTTACATTACCCTATCTAATACTAATATACAAATATATTTACATACCCATTCCCATAACCATTCCCATATCTATTATAATTATATATATTAGTATACCCATATCCATATCCATACCCACATATCCATACCCACATATCCATATCCATTACCCTAACCATCCCCATATCTATTATATTTATTTATTTGTATTCCATTTATAACCCTATCTATTTATACAATATATTATTTGTATTCCATTTATTTTCTATTTATATTCCATATTATTTTCTATATTTATACCACTACTTCCATTACATATGATATCATTACCATTCCCATTACATATGATATCATTTCCATTACATATGATATAATTACATATCATTACCATTATCATTACCATTCCCATTACATATGATATCATTAGATTAGATTACCATTTCCATTTCCATTACATATGATATGATTACATTAGATTAGATTACATTAGATTAGATTAGATTAGATTACCATTTCCATTAGATTACATTACCATTACATTAGATTAGATTACCATTACATTTCATTACCATTACATATGATATAATAGAATAGAATATAATAGAATATTATAGAATAGAATAGAATATTATAGAATATAATATAATAGTATATATTAGAATATAATATAATAGAATAGAATAGAATATAATAGAATATAATAGTATATATTAGATAACCCTATATATTAGCATAATATATGACTCTATCCTCCCTAACTGTCCTAATATCGAACCTACCAATCAGGACTATAATTAATAATATTAATGATTATTTATCATATGAATAATATGAATATAAATAATTAATAATATTAATTATTATTAATAATATGAATATAAATAATTAATAATATGAATATAAATAATTAATAATATGAATATAACTATCATAATACTATGATAATACTATTATATTAGTATATATACTATCATTATATTACTATTATTACTATGATACTACTATACCAATATTATACATGATACTACTATACCAATATTACACATAATACTCATACCAATACTCATACTCATACCAATATAATACTAATATTATACCAATATACATAATACTAATATACAATATAATACTAATATTATACCAATATACATAATAATAATATACAATATTATACTAATATTAATATATTAGTGATATCAATATATCAATATATCAATATATAATATATCAATATTATAATATGTAGTATATACATACTAATATACATACCAATATATCAATATATATATACCAATATTATAATATATTTACAGTATACCAATATTACTATACTATTATAGTATACCAATATATACATATTATATACCATAATCATATAATAATAATATACATTATGTATACCAATATATACATAATATATACCAATATATATACCATTATGTATAATATGTATATTAATATATAATATATATCAATATATATCAATATATATCAATATATACAATGTGTATAATATGTATACGATATGTATACTAATGTATAGTATGTATATAAATATACTAATATGTATACAATATATTATATATAATATGTATATCATATGTATAGCATATGTATATTATGTATACTAATATAGTATACCATTATGTATATAATATGGTAGTATATATACCAATATGGTATAATTATGGTATGCTAATATGTATAGCATATGTATAATAATTATACAATAGTATAATAGTATTATAACTATGCTAATATATCAATATATCTATGATAGAGATATTTTGTATATCAATATATATAACTATGATATATCTATGTATATGAATATAGTATGATATGTATAGTATAGATGTAGTAAGTAGTACCAATAATATATAATATATAATAGTATATAAATATACGAATATAGTAAGTAGGTAGGTAGGTAAGAAGTATAATAAGTATATAAATAGTATAGTATAGTATGCTATATTAGTATATAGTATGCTATAGTATATTATGATATACGAATATAAATATAATAGTATAATAATACGGGATAGGGATATATATTGAGTATGAGAGTAGTAGTAGTATAATAAGATATGTAGAGTATGTAGATATTTGTAATAAGAGAGTATTGTTAAGTGAATGTAAATGAATGTAAATAGAAGAAATAGTATAAATACTATTACGATAGAGCTGTAGTATGCCTATGAGTCTAAAGTATAACCAATAAGTATAATATAGAGTATGAACATATATATTCTTTTCTTCAAAATAAGAGATAAGAATATAGAATTCCATATAGACTGATTAAGGAGGGGTTAATGTGGGTATACGATAGAGTAGTATAGTAAACTAATAGTATAATAAGAAAAGAAAAGTATAAAAGTAAATAAAAAGGATATTTATTGTAAGGGTATAAAGTAAGTAGTAAGTAAGTTATACAAACTAAGAACTTATGTAAGTGTATAAAGGTAGGGATAAAGTGAGTAGGTTAAGTAGGATCAGGGGGATATTGGAAACCCAATATAACCGAACCTGAGACCTTTTTTTATTTTATTTAAAATAAGTAATAGAAACCTTAGTATTAAGGGTTATTATTATAAAATAGAAGGTGGTAATGAAAGGATTATTCAATTTTATCCTAGCGAATAATCGGGAATAATAAAGCTAGTAATATTTTAATATATAAAAAGGTAAATAGGGATATAATAAGGTATACAATTAGGTATACGGGGGTATAGAGAAGTGATATATGATGATATTAGTAGATATCATGAATAATATCATATCTTCTCTGCCTATATAAAAAGTAATAAAAGGGTAAAAAGGGTAAATAAATAATAAAAATAAATAGGGGGTTGGGTAAGGGAGTGGTAAGAATATAAAAGGGATAAGGGTAGTGAGTAGTGGGATGAGGGTTAAATATAAACCTCTTCTTATATAGTTTAATATATTTTATTTTATTTTATTTTATTTTATTTTATTTTATTTTATTTTATTTTATTTTATCTTTTTATCTATTTGTATAAAATATAGATTACAGAATATCCAATACCAATACCAATACCAATACCAATACCAATACCAATACCAATACCATTATGATATAATAGAATATCAATGATAAAAATGGATAATAACAGAATAATGAAATAATATAGAGTAATATGGTGGTCTATGGTTGTATATATTCTATATAGAATGTATATGAATCTATGTCTACTCTTAATCTGTAAAGAGATTGGTAGATAGATGAGGGGGATGGGATAGAAAGAGAAAATTTGTGAATAAGCTTCTTTAGCATTTTCAATTAAATATAAAATAATAAAATATAAAAGTAAAAAGAGAATGATTTGTAAAGAATATAAAATATAGAATAAGTATTAAGTGATAAGTAAGGAATAGGGAGCAAAGGGTTAATAATAAAACTCTTCTTATATATATACCAATGGTTTTAATGGATAATTTTATTATGAAATAATATAAAATGCAATATTTTATAAATAATTTCATAATTTTATTATGAAATAATATTTCATAGTATATTTTATTGATAATTTCAGAATATTATTTCATAATATTCTAAAATAATATATGGTTTTAATTGATGATTACAGAATTCCATTATGAAATAATAGAAAATCATTGATTAAATTGATGATTTCTTAATTCCATTCCATTCCATTCCATTCCATTAACTATTTCATGTTATATTAAATAGATAATACTATTCTATTATACCAATACCATAATGAAAGAATATATCGAATTTGATAATAGCACTAAATAGATGAAAGGGGAGACAATATTTTTATATTGTAATATTGTCTCTAAATAATAGTGAATATTCAATATATTGTTTTTTTTCTCTATAGAATATTATGGATAATAATAAATTAAGAGAATAGGATCATGAATGAAACCATTAGAGCAAAAAGACCAGTAGCCTCAGATAGAGCAAATCCAAGAACAGCGTATTGGAATAGTTGGTTTTTAACAGAAGGGTTTCGAGAAGAACCTTGGATAAGTGCAGAGAATACAATACCTACACCAACTCCTGCACCAGCAAGACCAACAGCAGCAATACCAGCACCGATGTATTTAGCAGCACCAAGCATAATAATAAGAAAGAATAGAATAAGTGGTAATTTTCTTTATAGAATATAGAATATTTATAGAACACACGAATATGTAAACAATGCCTTTTCTCCTTTTCTAAATTAAATAATGAAATTATTAAAGAAGAATATTGTATTATATTATATTGATTGTATTGTATTGTATTGTATTGTAGCCTATAGAAAAGGGTAAATGTTAGAAGTAAAGTATTCAGTATTGGAATACGGATTGGTATTAGAATAAGTAGGTATAGGGGTTATATCGGTAGATATAAGATGTAAAGTAAGCATGTTGGAATTGGTAGACAAGCTATTCTTAGGAAATAGTAGTGTAAAACTGTATGGGTTCAAGTCCCATTGCTTACAATAGGGAATAGCTAATAGCTAAAAATATTCCTTTCTTTCTTTTCTTTGAGCTAAAAATATTACTTAATATTACTTACTTACTTTCTTTGTTTGTTTGTTTCTTTTTTTTAAAGTTAGATTAAGTTAGATAAGGATAGAATATATAGCATCTTTAGCTAAATTGGTAAAGCGCTTAACTTCGGATTAAGTGATTGTGGGTTCGAGTCCTTCAAGGTGCTGAATTCATCAAATAGTTCAGCAATAGAAAATGAATCTGTTTAATTGCTGTATTATCTATAAAATAGATAATAAAGAATAAGAATAAAGATATTCAGATTCAGTATTTGTTTGTTTATCTTTTTTTTTTCAAAAGTTATTTATATTTATAACTAAAGTTATTAATAACTAAGTGGGGGGGATAGAATTTTTTTATTTATATAAAATAGAATTGTAAATGATTAACCAATACCAGCACGAGGGAAAATTTAGAAAATACCTATATTAAACATTGATTTAAGCTTTCGACTTCTATACTTTTCACTCATTACTTTTACTTTACTTTACTTTACTTTACTTAATATACACTAACTAACACCAATACCCTAGACAAATAATTAAATACTTCTATTTCTATTATTACAAATAATTAAATACTTCTATTTCTATTATTACAAATAATTAAATACTTCTATTTCTATTTCTATTATAACAAAACAAATAATTAAATACTTCTATTTCTATTTCTATTATAACAAATAATTAAATACTTCTATTCAATTATGAAAATAAATAAATAAAATAAATAAATAAATAAATAAAATAAACAAGAAGGGATAGGATAGGATAGGGATAGGGATAGGGATAGGGATAGTAATAGTAATAGAGATAGAAATAGAAATAGTAATATACCAGCAAAAGGAAAAATTAGAAAAATACCTATATTTTAACCTCCCTTGCCTAGAAATTAGAATTATATCTATCTATTTCTACTACAAAACATTTACCCTTCTACTACTAAATTACCTTACCTTAACTTAACTACTACTACTAATAAACTTACCTTACTTAACTTAGTTAAACCCATCTAGATCCAAAAAAAAACTAACCACCTAGACAAACCTACCTAGCCAAATATCTCTTAAAAATATCTCTTTTAAATATCTCTTTTAAACTAAAACACCTATCACCAACCTAGCCAACTAGCACAAAAAACTATAAACTATAAACTATAAACTATAAAATAGTAAATACTAAATACTAAATACTAAATACTAAATAGTAAATAGTAAATAGAAACTATTGGTATTCTTTATATTTAAATATTATTCTCTACTTTACCTTATTATTTATCTCTATTACTTATTAGTTAACATATTCTATTATATACATTCATTAAATACAATATTTTATTCTTTATTCTTTATTATTTATTCATTTTTATTAAATAAAGAAATGTTCTATTTATTATTAATTACTTATTTTATAATAAGTACTTTCCTAATTTGTAATATTTTACTATATTATTATAGAATATTCTATTACAAGATAGAGAATATTCTATTACAAGATAGAGAATATTTTATTACAAGATATAAAATGAAATGTTAATTCTAACTATTAATTAATATTATTTTATTATTATTCTTATTTTTCTTATTAGAAAAAAATTCTAAAAAATTCATTTTAATTTAAATAGCTGAAAGAAGGAATCGAACCTTCAACTTACGAGTATGAATCATATGGTTTAACCACTTAGCCTATTTCAGCAAAAGAAAGTATTATAATACTTTCTATTCTTTCTCTTTTAGAATTAGTTAATTTTAGTCTAAATTTTGTAATAATAAATTACACTAAAATATTACATACTTATTTCTTTTTCATTTAAAGTTTAATGTTAATTTCTATACTTGTAGATTTTATCTATAAAAAATAGTAAATTTTGTATGTTTAGAACTTATCCATAATATTGTAATATTTACAATTACTATTATTAGAAATAATTTAATAGAATTTCTCTTTTTTATATTATAAAAAAGAAATTATTTTTAATAATTTTCTATATTCTTTCAAATTAATAAATTGAATAACAAAAAGAATTAGGTTAATTCTAATAATAGTAATTGTAAATATTACAATATTATGGATAAGTTCTAAACATACAAAATTTACTATTTTTTATAGATAAAATCTACAAGTATAGAAATTAACATTAAACTTTAAATGAAAAAGAAATAAGTATGTAATATTTTAGTGTAATTTATTATTACAAAATTTAGACTAAAATTAACTAATTCTAAAAGAGAAAGAATAGAAAGTATTATAATACTTTCTTTTGCTGAAATAGGCTAAGTGGTTAAACCATATGATTCATACTCGTAAGTTGAAGGTTCGATTCCTTCTTTCAGCTATTTAAATTAAAATGAATTTTTTAGAATTTTTTTCTAATAAGAAAAATAAGAATAATAATAAAATAATATTAATTAATAGTTAGAATTAACATTTCATTTTATATCTTGTAATAAAATATTCTCTATCTTGTAATAGAATATTCTCTATCTTGTAATAGAATATTCTATAATAATATAGTAAAATATTACAAATTAGGAAAGTACTTATTATAAAATAAGTAATTAATAATAAATAGAACATTTCTTTATTTAATAAAAATGAATAAATAATAAAGAATAAAGAATAAAATATTGTATTTAATGAATGTATATAATAGAATATGTTAACTAATAAGTAATAGAGATAAATAATAAGGTAAAGTAGAGAATAATATTTAAATATAAAGAATACCAATAGTTTCTATTTACTATTTACTATTTAGTATTTAGTATTTAGTATTTAGTATTTACTATTTTATAGTTTATAGTTTATAGTTTATAGTTTTTTGTGCTAGTTGGCTAGGTTGGTGATAGGTGTTTTAGTTTAAAAGAGATATTTAAAAGAGATATTTTTAAGAGATATTTGGCTAGGTAGGTTTGTCTAGGTGGTTAGTTTTTTTTTGGATCTAGATGGGTTTAACTAAGTTAAGTAAGGTAAGTTTATTAGTAGTAGTAGTTAAGTTAAGGTAAGGTAATTTAGTAGTAGAAGGGTAAATGTTTTGTAGTAGAAATAGATAGATATAATTCTAATTTCTACTACAAAACATTTACCCTTCTACTACTAAATTACCTTACCTTAACTTAACTACTACTACTAATAAACTTACCTTACTTAACTTAGTTAAACCCATCTAGATCCAAAAAAAAACTAACCACCTAGACAAACCTACCTAGCCAAATATCTCTTAAAAATATCTCTTTTAAATATCTCTTTTAAACTAAAACACCTATCACCAACCTAGCCAACTAGCACAAAAAACTATAAACTATAAACTATAAACTATAAAATAGTAAATACTAAATACTAAATACTAAATACTAAATAGTAAATAGTAAATAGAAACTATTGGTATTCTTTATATTTAAATATTATTCTCTACTTTACCTTATTATTTATCTCTATTACTTATTAGTTAACATATTCTATTATATACATTCATTAAATACAATATTTTATTCTTTATTCTTTATTATTTATTCATTTTTATTAAATAAAGAAATGTTCTATTTATTATTAATTACTTATTTTATAATAAGTACTTTCCTAATTTGTAATATTTTACTATATTATTATAGAATATTCTATTACAAGATAGAGAATATTCTATTACAAGATAGAGAATATTTTATTACAAGATATAAAATGAAATGTTAATTCTAACTATTAATTAATATTATTTTATTATTATTCTTATTTTTCTTATTAGAAAAAAATTCTAAAAAATTCATTTTAATTTAAATAGCTGAAAGAAGGAATCGAACCTTCAACTTACGAGTATGAATCATATGGTTTAACCACTTAGCCTATTTCAGCAAAAGAAAGTATTATAATACTTTCTATTCTTTCTCTTTTAGAATTAGTTAATTTTAGTCTAAATTTTGTAATAATAAATTACACTAAAATATTACATACTTATTTCTTTTTCATTTAAAGTTTAATGTTAATTTCTATACTTGTAGATTTTATCTATAAAAAATAGTAAATTTTGTATGTTTAGAACTTATCCATAATATTGTAATATTTACAATTACTATTATTAGAAATAATTTAATAGAATTTCTCTTTTTTATATTATAAAAAAGAAATTATTTTTAATAATTTTCTATATTCTTTCAAATTAATAAATTGAATAACAAAAAGAATTAGGTTAATTCTAATAATAGTAATTGTAAATATTACAATATTATGGATAAGTTCTAAACATACAAAATTTACTATTTTTTATAGATAAAATCTACAAGTATAGAAATTAACATTAAACTTTAAATGAAAAAGAAATAAGTATGTAATATTTTAGTGTAATTTATTATTACAAAATTTAGACTAAAATTAACTAATTCTAAAAGAGAAAGAATAGAAAGTATTATAATACTTTCTTTTGCTGAAATAGGCTAAGTGGTTAAACCATATGATTCATACTCGTAAGTTGAAGGTTCGATTCCTTCTTTCAGCTATTTAAATTAAAATGAATTTTTTAGAATTTTTTTCTAATAAGAAAAATAAGAATAATAATAAAATAATATTAATTAATAGTTAGAATTAACATTTCATTTTATATCTTGTAATAAAATATTCTCTATCTTGTAATAGAATATTCTCTATCTTGTAATAGAATATTCTATAATAATATAGTAAAATATTACAAATTAGGAAAGTACTTATTATAAAATAAGTAATTAATAATAAATAGAACATTTCTTTATTTAATAAAAATGAATAAATAATAAAGAATAAAGAATAAAATATTGTATTTAATGAATGTATATAATAGAATATGTTAACTAATAAGTAATAGAGATAAATAATAAGGTAAAGTAGAGAATAATATTTAAATATAAAGAATACCAATAGTTTCTATTTACTATTTACTATTTAGTATTTATGTTTAAATATTATTTTAGTATAATAAATAGATAATATATTAAAAAGAAATATAAAGATAATCAAAAGAAAAGATAAAGATAGAATACATAAATATACAATGAAAATTTCTAAATGTAAGTATTTTTAGTACTTTTAATTCCTATAGCAATTAGCAAATTAGAGATATTTTATTAATAAAATTAATAGAGACTTCAATAAGTATTTATATTAAAATAAATTGGATAAAAGAAGATAAATAATAAAATAAAGAGTTTATAAAATAAAGATTAGATTATCTTTATCTTTTTTCTTTTTGATTATCTTTATCTTTTTTCTTTTTGATTATCTTTATCTTTTTTCTTTTTCTTTAGAGAATAATATTTAAATATAGTATTTAGTATTTACTATTTTATAGTTTATAGTTTATAGTTTATAGTTTTTTGTGCTAGTTGGCTAGGTTGGTGATAGGTGTTTTAGTTTAAAAGAGATATTTAAAAGAGATATTTTTAAGAGATATTTGGCTAGGTAGGTTTGTCTAGGTGGTTAGTTTTTTTTTGGATCTAGATGGGTTTAACTAAGTTAAGTAAGGTAAGTTTATTAGTAGTAGTAGTTAAGTTAAGGTAAGGTAATTTAGTAGTAGAAGGGTAAATGTTTTGTAGTAGAAATAGATAGATATAATTCTAATTTCTAGGCAAGGGAGGTTAAAATATAGGTATTTTTCTAATTTTTCCTTTTGCTGGTATATTACTATTTCTATTTCTATCTCTATTACTATTACTATCCCTATCCCTATCCCTATCCCTATCCTATCCTATCCCTTCTTGTTTATTTTATTTATTTATTTATTTATTTTATTTATTTATTTTCATAATTGAATAGAAGTATTTAATTATTTGTTATAATAGAAATAGAAATAGAAGTATTTAATTATTTGTTTTGTTATAATAGAAATAGAAATAGAAGTATTTAATTATTTGTAATAATAGAAATAGAAGTATTTAATTATTTGTAATAATAGAAATAGAAGTATTTAATTATTTGTCTAGGGTATTGGTGTTAGTTAGTGTATATTAAGTAAAGTAAAGTAAAGTAAAGTAAAAGTAATGAGTGAAAAGTATAGAAGTCGAAAGCTTAAATCAATGTTTAATATAGGTATTTTCTAAATTTTCCCTCGTGCTGGTATTGGTTAATCATTTACAATTCTATTTTATATAAATAAAAAAATTCTATCCCCCCCACTTAGTTATTAATAACTTTAGTTATAAATATAAATAACTTTTGAAAAAAAAAAGATAAACAAACAAATACTGAATCTGAATATCTTTATTCTTATTCTTTATTATCTATTTTATAGATAATACAGCAATTAAACAGATTCATTTTCTATTGCTGAACTATTTGATGAATTCAGCACCTTGAAGGACTCGAACCCACAATCACTTAATCCGAAGTTAAGCGCTTTACCAATTTAGCTAAAGATGCTATATATTCTATCCTTATCTAACTTAATCTAACTTTAAAAAAAAGAAACAAACAAACAAAGAAAGTAAGTAAGTAATATTAAGTAATATTTTTAGCTCAAAGAAAAGAAAGAAAGGAATATTTTTAGCTATTAGCTATTCCCTATTGTAAGCAATGGGACTTGAACCCATACAGTTTTACACTACTATTTCCTAAGAATAGCTTGTCTACCAATTCCAACATGCTTACTTTACATCTTATATCTACCGATATAACCCCTATACCTACTTATTCTAATACCAATCCGTATTCCAATACTGAATACTTTACTTCTAACATTTACCCTTTTCTATAGGCTACAATACAATACAATACAATACAATCAATATAATATAATACAATATTCTTCTTTAATAATTTCATTATTTAATTTAGAAAAGGAGAAAAGGCATTGTTTACATATTCGTGTGTTCTATAAATATTCTATATTCTATAAAGAAAATTACCACTTATTCTATTCTTTCTTATTATTATGCTTGGTGCTGCTAAATACATCGGTGCTGGTATTGCTGCTGTTGGTCTTGCTGGTGCAGGAGTTGGTGTAGGTATTGTATTCTCTGCACTTATCCAAGGTTCTTCTCGAAACCCTTCTGTTAAAAACCAACTATTCCAATACGCTGTTCTTGGATTTGCTCTATCTGAGGCTACTGGTCTTTTTGCTCTAATGGTTTCATTCATGATCCTATTCTCTTAATTTATTATTATCCATAATATTCTATAGAGAAAAAAAACAATATATTGAATATTCACTATTATTTAGAGACAATATTACAATATAAAAATATTGTCTCCCCTTTCATCTATTTAGTGCTATTATCAAATTCGATATATTCTTTCATTATGGTATTGGTATAATAGAATAGTATTATCTATTTAATATAACATGAAATAGTTAATGGAATGGAATGGAATGGAATGGAATTAAGAAATCATCAATTTAATCAATGATTTTCTATTATTTCATAATGGAATTCTGTAATCATCAATTAAAACCATATATTATTTTAGAATATTATGAAATAATATTCTGAAATTATCAATAAAATATACTATGAAATATTATTTCATAATAAAATTATGAAATTATTTATAAAATATTGCATTTTATATTATTTCATAATAAAATTATCCATTAAAACCATTGGTATATATATAAGAAGAGTTTTATTATTAACCCTTTGCTCCCTATTCCTTACTTATCACTTAATACTTATTCTATATTTTATATTCTTTACAAATCATTCTCTTTTTACTTTTATATTTTATTATTTTATATTTAATTGAAAATGCTAAAGAAGCTTATTCACAAATTTTCTCTTTCTATCCCATCCCCCTCATCTATCTACCAATCTCTTTACAGATTAAGAGTAGACATAGATTCATATACATTCTATATAGAATATATACAACCATAGACCACCATATTACTCTATATTATTTCATTATTCTGTTATTATCCATTTTTATCATTGATATTCTATTATATCATAATGGTATTGGTATTGGTATTGGTATTGGTATTGGTATTGGTATTGGTATTGGATATTCTGTAATCTATATTTTATACAAATAGATAAAAAGATAAAATAAAATAAAATAAAATAAAATAAAATAAAATAAAATAAAATAAAATAAAATATATTAAACTATATAAGAAGAGGTTTATATTTAACCCTCATCCCACTACTCACTACCCTTATCCCTTTTATATTCTTACCACTCCCTTACCCAACCCCCTATTTATTTTTATTATTTATTTACCCTTTTTACCCTTTTATTACTTTTTATATAGGCAGAGAAGATATGATATTATTCATGATATCTACTAATATCATCATATATCACTTCTCTATACCCCCGTATACCTAATTGTATACCTTATTATATCCCTATTTACCTTTTTATATATTAAAATATTACTAGCTTTATTATTCCCGATTATTCGCTAGGATAAAATTGAATAATCCTTTCATTACCACCTTCTATTTTATAATAATAACCCTTAATACTAAGGTTTCTATTACTTATTTTAAATAAAATAAAAAAAGGTCTCAGGTTCGGTTATATTGGGTTTCCAATATCCCCCTGATCCTACTTAACCTACTCACTTTATCCCTACCTTTATACACTTACATAAGTTCTTAGTTTGTATAACTTACTTACTACTTACTTTATACCCTTACAATAAATATCCTTTTTATTTACTTTTATACTTTTCTTTTCTTATTATACTATTAGTTTACTATACTACTCTATCGTATACCCACATTAACCCCTCCTTAATCAGTCTATATGGAATTCTATATTCTTATCTCTTATTTTGAAGAAAAGAATATATATGTTCATACTCTATATTATACTTATTGGTTATACTTTAGACTCATAGGCATACTACAGCTCTATCGTAATAGTATTTATACTATTTCTTCTATTTACATTCATTTACATTCACTTAACAATACTCTCTTATTACAAATATCTACATACTCTACATATCTTATTATACTACTACTACTCTCATACTCAATATATATCCCTATCCCGTATTATTATACTATTATATTTATATTCGTATATCATAATATACTATAGCATACTATATACTAATATAGCATACTATACTATACTATTTATATACTTATTATACTTCTTACCTACCTACCTACTTACTATATTCGTATATTTATATACTATTATATATTATATATTATTGGTACTACTTACTACATCTATACTATACATATCATACTATATTCATATACATAGATATATCATAGTTATATATATTGATATACAAAATATCTCTATCATAGATATATTGATATATTAGCATAGTTATAATACTATTATACTATTGTATAATTATTATACATATGCTATACATATTAGCATACCATAATTATACCATATTGGTATATATACTACCATATTATATACATAATGGTATACTATATTAGTATACATAATATACATATGCTATACATATGATATACATATTATATATAATATATTGTATACATATTAGTATATTTATATACATACTATACATTAGTATACATATCGTATACATATTATACACATTGTATATATTGATATATATTGATATATATTGATATATATTATATATTAATATACATATTATACATAATGGTATATATATTGGTATATATTATGTATATATTGGTATACATAATGTATATTATTATTATATGATTATGGTATATAATATGTATATATTGGTATACTATAATAGTATAGTAATATTGGTATACTGTAAATATATTATAATATTGGTATATATATATTGATATATTGGTATGTATATTAGTATGTATATACTACATATTATAATATTGATATATTATATATTGATATATTGATATATTGATATCACTAATATATTAATATTAGTATAATATTGTATATTATTATTATGTATATTGGTATAATATTAGTATTATATTGTATATTAGTATTATGTATATTGGTATAATATTAGTATTATATTGGTATGAGTATGAGTATTGGTATGAGTATTATGTGTAATATTGGTATAGTAGTATCATGTATAATATTGGTATAGTAGTATCATAGTAATAATAGTAATATAATGATAGTATATATACTAATATAATAGTATTATCATAGTATTATGATAGTTATATTCATATTATTAATTATTTATATTCATATTATTAATTATTTATATTCATATTATTAATAATAATTAATATTATTAATTATTTATATTCATATTATTCATATGATAAATAATCATTAATATTATTACTGATTGGTAGGTTCGATATTAGGACAGTTAGGGAGGATAGAGTCATATATTATGCTAATATATAGGGTTATCTAATATATACTATTATATTCTATTATATTCTATTCTATTCTATTATATTATATTCTAATATATACTATTATATTATATTCTATAATATTCTATTCTATTCTATAATATTCTATTATATTCTATTCTATTATATCATATGTAATGGTAATGAAATGTAATGGTAATCTAATCTAATGTAATGGTAATGTAATCTAATGGAAATGGTAATCTAATCTAATCTAATCTAATGTAATCTAATCTAATGTAATCATATCATATGTAATGGAAATGGAAATGGTAATCTAATCTAATGATATCATATGTAATGGGAATGGTAATGATAATGGTAATGATATGTAATTATATCATATGTAATGGAAATGATATCATATGTAATGGGAATGGTAATGATATCATATGTAATGGAAGTAGTGGTATAAATATAGAAAATAATATGGAATATAAATAGAAAATAAATGGAATACAAATAATATATTGTATAAATAGATAGGGTTATAAATGGAATACAAATAAATAAATATAATAGATATGGGGATGGTTAGGGTAATGGATATGGATATGTGGGTATGGATATGTGGGTATGGATATGGATATGGGTATACTAATATATATAATTATAATAGATATGGGAATGGTTATGGGAATGGGTATGTAAATATATTTGTATATTAGTATTAGATAGGGTAATGTAAATAAAATAAAAAATATATATAATTGTATTAGTAATAGATATGGGAATGGTATTAATAATATATAATAATAATAATAATATTAAGATAGGGGGATGGATAGGGTAATGGTTAGGGTAATGGATATGGAAGTATTATTATAAATAGTAATATTATGGGAATGTAATTTGTAATATATTTGTATATTAGGATAGGGTAATGGGAATGATAATGGTAATGTAAATGTAAATGTAAATGGGTATGAGTATGGGGGGGGGTATTGAGTATGGATATGGTAGTATGGATATGAGTATGGGGTATGTAAAATGGGTAATGAGTATGGTAAATGGGTATGGGTATGAGTTATGTAGAATGGTATATGGATATATAATAGGGTGGTAAATGGTAAATATGGTATTGTATATAGAATGGTATAAATGAAATAAGTATAATAAGTATTGGTTAGGGGGGTTAGGGTAGGTTATTAGTTAATAGGTTTAGGTATTGATTAGGGATTGTTTAGGTATAGTAAATAATATTGGTATTAGGAAGGTATTGATTGTTATTAAGGGTAATAGGAAGGGTTATGTTAAACTAGTAAATGAGTACACGAATAGTATAAATAATGGGTGGTAGATATTAGGTGTATAGTAGTATATTTAAGGGGGTAAAATGGATAAGGTATTATAAAGTAAACCGGTAAAGAATAATAAGATGAGATGAGTGAATGGTAAGTAAATAGAATGATAAGGGGTTTTAAGGTTAAGGGTATAATAGGTAAAAGTATATAAAATAATGTTAGGAAGGGGATTATAAAAATAGAATAGAGGGGGGATAGAAGTAAAAGTAAGAGATAGTATTAGTAATAGTGTTAATATGAAAACTCTTCTTATATAAACCAATGGTTTAAATGGATAATTTCATAATAATATTATGAAATAATATATATATCTATATCTATATCTTTATCTATATCTTTATCTTATCTTTATCTTTATCTTTATAGATATCTTATCTATATCTTTATATATATCTTATCTTTATCTTTATCTTTATCTTTAGTATAAAATATTGGATTATGTAATAATGAAAGAATATAATAAAATAAATTGATAATTATGTAATAATGAAAGAATATATAATGTATTTTGTATTGAATATAAAATGTATAATAATAGAATACCATTATGAAATAATAGATGAAAGAATAGATGAAAGAATATATATTAATAAATAAATGTATAATAGGATAAATAAAGTAAAGAAAAGTAAAGTAAATAAAAAAGTAAATGGAAAAATGGAAATGAAAATAAAAGGATAAGGGTGAGTATAGATATGAAAATAACCTATTATTTTATTAATAATATGCTGTTTTATTAATAAGAAAGTATTATTGTATTATTATGGCAAAGTATAATTATGCGAAAGTATTATTGTATTATTATGGCAAAGTATAATTATGCGAAAGTATTAGTATTAGTATTAGTATTAGTATTAGGATAAGGATAAGGATGAGTATAGTATAGTAGAGAATAGAATATGAAATGAAATGAAATGAATAGAATAGTATATTGCAAATGAAAATATCCTATACAATTCTGTATCTTTACATTGGCTTTCAAATAGTGAATACAGAATACAGAATAGTGAATATAGAATTATTGATATAGAATAGTAAATATAGAATACAGAATAGTGAATATAGAATTATTGATATAAAATAGTGAATAGTAAATATAGAATACAGAATACAGAATAGAGAATATAGAATAGTGAATATAGACTAGAATACTCAATATAGAGAATACTCAATAGTGAATACATAGAGTGTAGAGTCAATAGTGAATACAGAGAGTCAATAGAGAGTGAATAGAGAGTCAATAGTGAATACAGAATACAGTATAGTATAGTATAGTATAGTAGAATAGTAGTATATTTGTACTAGAGTATAGTATAGTATAGTATAGCATAGTGGAGTATAGTAGAGAATAGAATAGAAAAGGGTATTAGGAATGAAAAATATCCTATATATTACACTGTCTTTAGTCTTTAGTCTTTAGTCTTTAGTCTTTAGTCTTTAGTCTTTAGTCTTTATAGTGTTTCCATTGATGAATGCTTTCCATTGATTTACATTGATGAATGTTTTATGTTTTATGTTTTACATTGATGAATGTTTACCATTGATGAATGCTTTGTTTTACATTGATTTCCATTGATGAATGAAATAGGAATGATGAAAGAAGAACCTATCTTTACTTTCTTTACTTTAAAGATATCTTTAAATCTATCTTTAAACCTATCTTTAGTTTCAACTTATCTTTCCATTGATGAATGAAAGAGGAATGATGAAAGAGGAAGGATGAAAGAATGATGAAAGAGGAATGAAGAGTATATGAATGAAAATATCCTATATATATTCTTGGCTTACATTGACTTTATTAATAGTAAATACAATTAATACAATATTTATTAATAGTTAATATTTCTTAAAATCTACAATACAATAAATACAATATTAATTAAATATTAGAATAGTATAGAATAGAATAGTATTAGAATAGTATAGTATTAGAATAGTATAGTATTAGAATAGTATAGTATTAGAATAGTATAGTATTAGAATAGTATTAGAATAGTATTAGAATAGTATTAGAATAAGAATAAGAATTCTAATAAGAATTCTAATAAGTATAATAATAAGAATAAGAATAGAAGAATAGAAAATAGTAAATAGAAGAGAATGAGTGAATAAAAATATCCTATATATTTTATAGGCTTTACATTGACAAAATTGAATACTATTGATTATCTTTATAGTCAGTCCTATTTATTCTAGCTATATTTCTATTTATATTTCTATTTATATACTTCTATAGAAATATTCTATTCACTTTATAAATATGAATATTCAATAGTGAATATTCAATAGTGAATAGAAATATTCAATATTCAATATACAATATTCAATATTAGAATAGTAAATACGAAATAGAAATATACAATATACAATATTCAATATACAATATACAATATACAATATACAATATTCAATATTGAATAGTAAATATTCAATATTCAATATACAATATTTGTATTTGAATAATAAATAGGAAATAGAAAATAGTAAATAGAATAGAAAATAGAAGAGTATTAAAGAGTATTAGAATTAGAATAAGAATTCTAATAAGAATTCTAATAAGTATAATAATTTAATTTATTCATTTTATTTTATTTTTTTCTAATAAGAATAAGAATAAGAATAGAAGAATAGGAAATAGTAAATAGAAGAGAATAGAATGAGTGAATAAAAGAAAATATCCTATATATAACCCTTGTCTTCTATTGACAAAATTGAATACTATTGATTATCTTTAGTCTTTAAATTTCAATTTTATTTCAATTTAATTTAATTTTATTTTTATTTTCATTTTCATTTTACTTTTTATTTTTACTTTTATAAATCATATTCATTAATAAAATAGAATAATATATTCATAAATAAAATACTAATAAATAAAATAGTATTTAAAAATAAATATAAATAAGTTTAAATACTAAGAAATAAAATAGTAATAAATAGAATAGAATAGTATAAAATACTAAGAAATAAAATAGTAATAAATAGAATAGAATAAAATACTAAGAAATAAAATAGTATTAAAAAATAAAATACTAATAAATAAAATAGTATTTAAAAATAAATAAGTTTAAGTAAAAAAGGGGAAATAGTATTTTATTTAAGTTAGGGATAGAATATTCAAATAAATAAATAAATAAATAAGATTAAATAGTAGTTAAGTTAAAGTTAGGAATAGAATATTCAAATAAATAAGTTAAAATAGTATTAAAATTAGGAATAGAATATTCAAATAAATAAATAAATAAATAAATAAGTTTAAGTTTCAAAGGGGAAATAGTATTTAAGTATTAAAGTATTTAAGTTAGGAATAGAATATAGAAGAGTTGTAACAGATACATCAATATTATCAATAATTAGGTTAGGAATCATACCAAATAGTAGAGTAAGAGCAAATAGAGGAAGGATAACATTGAATTCCCGTCGGTTAATATCAGTAGTATAACCAAGGTAGTTACTGTAAGCACCATAAGAAATACGGTTATAAAGCCAAATAGAGTAAGCAGCACTAAGAACAATACCAGTAGAACCAAGGATAGAAACAATAGGATTGAATTGATAACTACCCATTAGACAAAGAGCCTCACCAATCCAGTTAGCACTAAGAGGGATACCAGCATTGAAGATAGTAAATAGGAAGAAGAATGTAGTAAATACAGGCATGTAAGTAACAAGACCTCGGTAGTATCGGATAGTACGAGTATGGAATCGGTCATATAGAACAGCACCAACAAGAGTAAATAGAGCAGGACTAACAAAACCATGAGCAATAGAAAGAACAATAGAACCTTCAACACCTTGGATAGAGTTAGAGAATAGACCAAGGATAACAATACCCATATGTCCAACACTAGAGTAAGCAACAAGAGCTTTAAAATCAGTTTGTCGAAGAGTAGCAAGACTAGCATAAATAACACTCATAACAGCAAGAGTTTGTACAAGAGGGCTAAAGTAGTAAGAAGCATCAGGGAAGAATTGAAGAAGAAGTCGAAGACTACCATATGTAGCCATCTTAAGAACAATACCAGCAAGAAGAATACTACCAGCAATAGGAGCTTCAGCATGGGCTCGGTATAGCCATGAATAGAATGGCCACATTGGGAATTTAACAGCCATACTAATAAAAATACCAACCCAAAAAAGTTTTTGAGTAGTAGGATCAAATGCATATTGACTAATAAGACTGAAATCAGTAGATCCAACATTGTAATAAATAGCAAGGATAGAAAGAAGCATAAATAGAGAACCGATAAGTGTGAATAGGAATAGAAGGAAAGCAGCACGAACTCGGTTAGGACTACCACCCCAAATACCAACAATAAGGAATAGAGGGATAAGTACACTCTCAAAGAAAATATAGAATAGAAGAATATCAGTAACAATGAATAGAAGAATAAGAAGGATTTCAAGAAGAAGAAGTGTACAAAGATAGAATTTAACATTATATTTGTTACCACCTAGAGAAGTAGCAGAAGTAATATTCCAACTAGCAAGGAATGAAACTGGGAATAGGAAAGTAGTAAGAATAACAAAATAAATAGAAATACCATCAATACCAATTTGGAAATCAGAAGTAAAGATGCTAAGATCTTTGTTATTGAAATTGAATGTAAATTGATATTCAGGAGTAGATGGATCAAAAAGAAGAAGAAGACCAAGAGAATAAAGAAATGCAACAATAGAAATAGCAAGAGCAATAACTTTAAGTTTAGTATCAGGATCAACTTCTTTATTATTATTATTATTATTACCAAAATTATTGATTGATAGAAGATCATAACTTCGGTATGAAGGAGCAATAAGTAGGATTCCAAATAGAGGAATAAGAAGAAGGAATAGAAGAGTCATGATAATGTATGAAAATATACATTTGCATTCGATAAAGTAATAAATATAAATATTTATTATTTTAAAATAAATAAAAATATTTATAAATAAGATAAAGATAAAATATTGATATATATAGTCGCATATATAAATACTATTCTATTAAAAATAGATAACTTAGTATTGGTACTATAGAATATAGTATTGGTATATAGAATATAGTATTGGTACATAGAATATAGTATCTATATAAGACGAATTCACCTATAGACTAAGGATAAGAAAAGGATTTAAGTAAATAAGTAAATATGGAAAATATAAGTATTATAATTATAAATAATTTGTCCTTAATTCAACGGCTAGAATGTGTTTCCGATAAAAACATTATAGAGGTTCGATTCCTCTAGGACAAAGTATAAATTTATATGAAGAGATTAAAAGGATTCAAAGATGAAAAGATTAAAAGATTAAAATCTTAGATGTTATTAAAATATTAAAATAAATAAGCAGTAAATACTGTGAATAGAAAATTGAATTTCTAAAGTAACTAAGAAGTACTTAGATCATTAATAAAATGACATAAACTATCAATAGATTTTGATAGACAAAGTATAAAATATACGTTTGAATCGTGATTTTATATAATAAATAAAATAAAAGTAAAATAATGCGAATCCTAAAATCGAATTCAATTCTTGGTCTACTAAATAGTTATCTAGTAGATAATCCAGAACCAGCGAATATTTCTTACATGTGGAATTTTGGATCACTACTGGGAGTTTGTCTAGTAATCCAAATTCTAACAGGAATTTTTCTAGCAATGCATTATTGTCCAAATGTAGATCTAGCATTTGCAAGTGTAGAACACATTATGCGAGATGTAAATTATGGTTGGGCAATTCGATATGTGCATGCAAATACAGCTTCATTCTTCTTCCTATTTATGTATTTCCACGTAGGTCGAGGACTATACTATGGAAGTTATAAATCACCACGAATTCTGCCATGGTCAATTGGAGTAGTAATTCTAATCCTAACAATGGCAACAGCATTTCTTGGTTATGTTCTTCCATATGGTCAAATGTCACTATGGGGTGAACAGTATTGCCCCACATGCAATAATAATATAGCTAATAATTTAAAATTGTTATTTTATTCATTAATATAATAAGTGTTATGAAGAATAATAAATATGTAAAACGTATTTCGTCAGCAAAACGAGTAGGTCCACATAATGTTCGTCTTATGAAAGTACTATATAAACAGTATAAGATTTAAATGTAATGTAGGTTCAGCAGGAGCACATAATCAATATGTAATTTATGTTCTGAAAGAATCTATAGATATTCTTTGTGGTCTAATGAAGAATTATATTGAACCAAGTATACTATATAAAATTAAAGAATAATTTAATGAATAAATAAAATAGTAAATATTATTGTATAGTCTAGGAGAATATTTATTTAAAAATATAATTTTAGGCGATGCTGATGAAAACGGTCAACAATCTTGTCCTTAGATTTAGACCGTCGGTTATATATGTTTTATAGAAATTCTTTATGAATATATGTAAATATATATGGTCGCTACAGACTGGTTCATCGGTGGGTGTTTATAAATTATAAATGCTTAATGTACAGTCGGGATACTCTATTATGTATAATAATACACAAGGCTCATTTTATTGGCAGGTTCATTATATTGAATAATCTTGAGATATATGTTGAGATATAATGAATATATGATAATAAAATAGAGTACATGGTTATATGGTTGAAGGATAACTATTTTTATAGAATATTTTGTAATAAATAAAATAAGGCTATAAAGATAGTATAGAGATTATACAACATATAATTGAGTATATGGCTACAGTAATTACAAATCTTCTAAGTGCAATTCCATGGATTGGTCAAGATCTAGTACAATTTGTATGGGGAGGATTTAGTGTAAATAATGCAACACTAAACCGATTCTTCTCACTACATTTCCTACTACCTTTCATTCTAGCAGCACTAGCTGCAATGCATCTACTAACAATTCATGAGCATGGAAGTAGTAATCCACTAGGAATTTCAGGAAATACTGATCGACTACCATTCCATCCATACTTTGTATTTAAAGATCTGGTAACAGTGACACTATTCCTACTAATTCTATCAGTATTTGTATTCTTCTATCCAAATGTACTAGGACATTCAGATAATTATATTCCAGCAAACCCAATGCAAACACCTCCATCAATTGTACCTGAGTGGTATCTACTACCATTCTATGCAATTCTACGATCAATTCCATCAAAAATCGTAGGAGTACTAGCAATGTTTGGATCACTACTAATCCTACTAGCAATGCCAGTACTAGATACATCACGAGTACGAGGTAACCAATTCCGACCTCTATCTCGATTTGCATTCTGGGTATTTGTTGTAGATTTCCTAATCCTAATGTGGATTGGATCACAACATCCTGAATATCCTTACTACGAAATTGGAAGTTATGCAACAATCTTCTACTTTGTATACTTCCTAGCAGTAGTACCAGGAGTAGGTATCCTAGAAAATACACTAATGGATATTGCTGTAAATAAAGAATCAAAGAACTAAGGAAACACTTTAGTTTCCCCTTTTATTTTGTTTATTTTTGTAAATCAAATTAGATCTTTAGAAATAAATAAAGAGGGAGTAATAAATTTAATAAAATTTTAAAAGTATAGGGATTCAATGGAAAATATAATTATATATTAATAATAATAATAATTATAAAATAATAATAATAAATGGGGACATGGTATAATTGGTAAATATAGTATCTTTGCAGGATAGCTGATGCCAGTTCAAGTCTGGCTGTCTCCAAATAAAGACTTTATAAAGATAAAGAAATAATAATATGTATTTAATGACTAAGTATTTGAAGTATTTGAAATATTTGAAGTATTTGAAATATTTGAAGTATTTGAAGTATTTGATATGAATATAAAAATATAGATATAGAATACATAGTATTAAATAATGGGTATAAAATAGAAATATTTGGTTAATAAAAATAATATAGATATTAGTATTCAATTGAAAATGGGTATAAATATTGAATATATAAAATATTTGTAGAATATAGAGGATATATATCCTGATAGCTTATGTGGCTAAAGCGTAGAACTGAAGATTCTAAGAACCATGTTCGAGTCATGGTCGGGATAATAAATAAAGTATAAATAAAATGCAGATAGTCTCTACTGGTATGAGAGGTGCTCTGTAAAAGCATTGGTATAAACCGTTGTGGGTTCGAGTCCCTCATCTGCAATAATATTAAAATAAATAAATAAATAGAAATAGAAATAAATAAAGAAAATAAAAGGGAATAAAGGAAGTTTTTTTCTTTTCTTTTTTATTTTAATAAAATATAAATAAATAAATAAAAGGATTTTAGGATGTGTGACAGAGTGGTTTAATGTACCTGGCTTGAGTCTAGGAGTTCTTAACAGAACCAGGAGTTCGAATCTCCTCGCGTCCGATTTTGATTTTGTTTGATTTTGTTTGATTTTGTAGAATTTTTTTGTTAGATATTTATTAAATAATTGATAAGTTTGTTTGTTATTGTTATAAATAAAGATAAAAAGTAAAGTTTATTTGGTATAAATAGTTATATAAAGAATAAAGAAAATAAATAAGGATATAAATTTTTAAATAAAATAGGGTGAAGTAAATAAAATGGGATAAGTATTAAGGTGTTAAAGGATACCTATATAAAATATAGGTATTTTTCGTATAGATCCTTTTGGCAGAAAATTGATTTGTTATTATTATTGTTTATAATAGTCATAAGGGGAAGAGAAATTAAGATTAATAAATAATAATAATAATAGTAGTAATAATATTATAATATAATATATTTATTATTAGTAAATCATTAAATTCATTAATATTAATTATTCTTGAATAAATTTACTAGTATTTTTATTAAGAATAGTAATAAAGTACCATTAATAATATTAATTAATTTTATTTTAGTTATTTTTTATTATTAATTATAATATTATATTGATTTAAATTTAAAAATTTAACTATTAATAAATTAATCTGTTATATTAATATAGAATTATTTAAAGAATGAATTAGAGTTCACATTGAATTGAACTAATCCATACTTTTAGTGTGAAGCTACCTAGTTCATTCTTTGATGTAAATTTAGCATAATCAACAAGTACATTATTCATTGATTCACTACTTACTCCTGCATCATTTAGAGATGATCCACTATTAACATTTGGATTTGAAATTCGTGATGATTTCTTTGTTACTCGTGGAATTTGTTGTTCAGTCATAAGTCGACCAGATAGTTCTAGACGAATACCTGTAATATATGATGGTAGAATAAATGAATTATCATCATGAATATTTCCATAAGTATCAGGTGATAGACTAGGGTAAGTAAGAATAGATTCAGAGAAATGAAGAAATGTATTTGTAGATGCATTTTTAAGTAGATATTGAGCAAGAATCATACTGTTCATGTATGGATAGTGCACTCGAGTAAGTTTGATGTTAATCTCTTTTTCAAATAGTAGTGCTAGTGTATCAGATAGTGGTAGAATATCTTCTGTATTAATAATCGGATTATTTGATTTGTTTTTATTAGAAATATTATTATTATTCATATTATTATTAACACCATAATAAAATACATGAATAGTATTTTTATTAATACCATTATCAAATACTGGATTACTAATAAGAACATTAGGATAATGATTATCAAAGAATGTTTTAATAAGATGATTAGCAACTTTCATAAGTTGTTGATTAGAATAATCATTATTTTTAAAGAAATTATGATTATTTTGAATAAGATTATTTTGTAGAATAGTTAGAAGTTTAGTTTGTTTAAATAGAGTTTTAGTAGTAAACATTAAAAAAAATAAAATAGAAAAAGATATGGTTATCAAAAACAAGAGCAGCTGGGAACGATCCAACACTAGTGATTTTGGAGATCACCGTACTACCAATTATACTATGCTCTTATTATTTATTTCTTTTACTATTCTAAATATTCTTAAATAATAGAATAAATAAATAATTGAATAATTCTTAGTAATAATTAATTATTATTATGTATTATTGTATTATTGTATTATTGTATTATTGTATTATTGTATAATTGTATTATTGTTTACTTATAGAATTTAATGAATAGAATTGTGAGGGAATTGAACCCTAATGAAAGAATTTGCAATTCTTTTTCAGTAGCCATCTGAGTCACAATTCTTTTATTCTTAAGTTTTTATTCTTTTATTCTTTCATGTTTATTCTTTAATTCTTTCATTCTTTTAATAAAGTATGTAATTGAATAAAGTAAGTATGTAATTGAATAAAGTAAGTATGTAATTAAATAAAGTATGTAATTGAATAAAGTAAGTATGTAATTAAATAAAGTATGTAATTAAATAAAGTATGGATAAAGGGGATTTTTATTCTACTGATTGTCGTACTTTTAGAGTAAGTACAATTGGACCAATCATAGCAAGAAGTAGAATAAGACTGGCTACGAATAGCCAAACTGATGCGAATGTATATAGTGTAAATCCAATAGATTGAACATCTAGAAGACTAGAGAACATTACATCAGGAGTATTATTATTAAATGTAAGATATACATCAGTACTATTAGATACTGCAGGGTATCCTAGAGATTCAACAATAGAATTAATAGAATTAAGGATTCCAACTTGGATATCTGGGAAGATTTTAAATGGGTTAAGAGATTTGTATTCAGCATTAGAACTAAATGGGAAAATAGTATATAGTTCAATAAATAGTAGGAATACAAAGATACCACCAAGTGGTAGATTTTGAGTATATTCAGATGCCATAGCATTAAGTTCAGCAAGTTGTAGGTTAAGCATCATAACAACAAATAGGAACAGAATAACAATAGCACCAATATAAATAATAAGATATGAAATACCAAGGAATCCAAGTCCAATAAGTACAAGATAACCTGAAACATTCATAAATAGAGAAATCAGGAATAGAGTAGACATTACTGGATTTTTAGATGTAACAACTAGGATAGCAGAGAAGATAGCACCTAGAGTAAGGAAATCAATAAGAAAAGTATTCATAAGTAAATAAATAATAAGGAATATTTAATGCAATATTCAAAATAATTATAATAAAAAATAAATTCTAGAAAATTGAAAAGTTCAAAAGAATCAGAATAAATAAAAATAAATCAAATAATCAAATTAAGAATAAAATAATAATTAAGATCATGATTATTTGAGTATTTTGATTAGTAAAATAGTAAGATAGTAAAATATTTGTAAAAATATTTAGATTTAGTAATTTAGGTTTAAAATGAATAATAATTTTGATGAAATTATTAAGAGTAAATAGTAATTTTGTTTATTAAGAAAATTCTAATTATTTGGATAATAATTTAGATAATTCTATAGATAATTAGAATTCTTTGGATAACTAGATTTTTTGGATAATTAAAATTCTTTAAATAAGAATTTTTGGATAATTAGAATTCTTTAAATAAGGGGGATAATTAGCTACCGAACCAATATACACTTACGAATAGGAATAGCCATACAACGTCAACGAAGTGCCAGTATAGAATAGCAGATTCGTAACCAATATGATGAGTATTAGTGAAGTGGTATTGGATTAGTCGTACAAGGCTAACAGTAAGCATAAGTGTACCAACGATAACATGACCACCATGAAGTCCAGTAGATAGGAAGAATGTAGATCCATATACACCATCTGAGATACTGAATGGAGCATTAATATACTCGATACCTTGGCAGTAAGTAAATACTGTAGCAAGTAGGATAGTTAGGAATAGTCCTGAGATAGCACCAGCACGGTTTTTATTAAGAACAGCATGGTGTGAGTATGTAACAGTAGCACCAGATGAAAGAAGAAGGATAGTATTAAGAAGAGGAAGTTCAAAAGGATTAATAGCATCAATACCCATAGGAGGCCATTGTCCACCAAGTTCAACATCAGGAGATAGACAAGAATGGAATAGAGCCCAGAATACAGAAATAAATAGCATAACTTCTGTAAGGATAAATAGAGCCATACCAATGGTAAGTCCTTTTTGAACTTTGAATGTATGGTCACCAAGGAATGTACCTTCAATAACAATATCTCGGAACCAAAGTCCAGCAGATAGAGCAACAGAGATAAGTCCAAGGATAACAAGAATAATACCAGAATCACCAAATGGACTAGCATAACCATTAAAGTATGTAACTGCACCAGAAGTAAGGATAAGTAGTGAGAATGATACAAATAGTGGCCATGGACTAACAGTAACCATGTGGTAAGGATGAAATTGGAATTTAGGTCGTTGAGCCTGAAGTTGTGTTAGAATGTTGTTGTTTTGCATCAGATTAAAAAAATGAAATAATAATAATTCAAATAATAATAATATAATATTAATAAATAAAATTATTCTATTTAAAAATTTTTATAAAAAATAAATAAAATGAAAATAATAAAATTGAATTATTATCAATGAAAATAAGATTTTCATTACTAGGATGAGTAATATAACTAATTATAAATAATAAGAATATTATAAATATTCTGGATATTATGAAGAATAAAAATATTCTAAATACTAGAGTATTTTAAAGAATAAGGATATTCTAAATAATAGGAATATTATAATTAGAATTAATTACTGTCGATGGCCTATAAATTTGATATTAGAAAATAAGTTTAATAAATAAAATAAGTTATTCTAATTTTTTGGTAAATTTTTGTATTTTTAAATAGAATTATGAATATAATATATATATTATATGGTGTAAATTAGGTGTATGTAATATAGATACATTAGATATAAATATAAATAAATAAATATATAATATATTAGGATAATAGGTAGGCTAGTAATATGAAAATGAGTAAAGAGAAAAGGTTCTAAAACAAAACTCTTCTTATATAAATACCTTTGCTTATTGTCTTAATCGTTTATATTAACTCTAATCCCTTAACTTAATCTAATCTAATCTAATCTTCCATCCCCTACAATAAGTTCTTCATAAATTCTTCATAAATTATTCTATTGTTTATATTAAATAAGATATTTAAATATCTTATTAATCTTATTTATTTATTCATTTATTCATCTATGAATTATTCATCTAAATTTATTGTAAAATTTCTTTTTATTCAAACTCCATTAATTCTATTTATACTTTATAAAAATATATTTTGATTAGTTGATTTTATTAATTAAATAGTAATTTAATAGTAATAAAATAGTAATAAAATATTTATAAAAGGGGAATAATAAGAATAAATTATTTTATTCTTTTTATTATTCATCATCTTCATCTTTTGTTGGATTTGATTTAATTCCACTAAAGTAAAGTGCTTTACTTGAATATTCAAATACAAATCCTAGTGTTAGAATTCCAAAGAATACCATAATAATCCAGAAACCATAATTTCCTGTTTCTGTAACTGTTAGTGCATATGGCATTGTCATAAAGATTTCTACATCAAAGATTAGGAATAGAATACCAACTAGATAAAATTGGATTGTAAATGGTGATCGGTTTTGACCATAAATTGGTGAGAAACCACATTCATATGTTGTTACTTTTTCAGCATATGGTACATGTTTTGCTAGTAGAATATTAGCAAATAGAAGTACAAATCCAATAATTGGTACTAGAATTAGATAAATTGTTACTGAATTCATTAGTAAATTAAGTAAATAAAATATTTTTCATGTTTACTAAATCTATAGAAATTATTTACAATAGTAAAATGAATGAAAATTTCGAATTTCATTTTAATTTTATTAATAAGTATTTATTAATTAATTAATTAATTAGTTAAATTCATATTAATTCATTAATTCATTAATGAATTAATTAGTTTATTTATTCATTCATTTTATTATGTTATAAATAGACTTTATTAATGAATAAATTTGTTCATTCATTCATTCATTTATTCATTATATTATGTTGTAAATAGACTTAGACTTAGTAGATGACATGCATTTAGTAGGATTGATGGATCAAATAGATATAGACTAATGATCATTGTAATTACTGCAATAACTGTACTATGCATTGTTGTAATTGTTGGTGTATCACTATTAGTTGATACATCTTCTTTCATTACAGCAGGTACATATTTATCATCAGATGTTTTATTAAAGAACATTAGTTGTACAATTTTTAGATAATAACTTGCACTAATTACACTTGTTAGGATAGCAATAATAGCGATGTAAGAGTAATTGTATGATACAGATGTAAGTACCATTTGTTTTGCGAAGAATCCAATAAGAGGTGGGATACCTGCCATTGAGAATAGACTAATACCAAAACTAATAGCAAGTAGTGGATTTTGATAGAATTGACCTTTTAGATCATCAAGTAGTTGGAATTCACGTACATTCGTATTTTTACCAGATGTAAGAATTCCTTTTGAAGCATATCCAAATGCTAGTAGAGTCATAAATGTATTTACATTTGTCATTGTATATTGTACTAGATAGAATACAAATGCTTCAATTGATGCTTCAGTACTTACAGCTAGAGCAAGTAGTAGGAATCCAATATGATTAATTGTAGAGAATGTAAGTAGTCGTTTAATATGTACTTGAGATAGTCCAACAATACCACCAATAATAAAACTAAGAGTAGAAGAAACAAGTAGTAGAGTTTGGAATGGTTGAGCATAAGCAGTATAAAGATTACTTAGAGAAGATTGAGACCAGCTTAGATCATAACCAGTAGCAATGAAACTTAGGTTAAGTAGGAATACAAGAATACCAATTTTAGGTACAGTACTTACCCAAGATGTAATAATAGTAGGAACACCATCATATACATCAGGTGACCAATTATATAGTGGTGCAGCACCTACTTTAAAGATATAACCAATACCAATAAGTAGAATACCACCAGCTACACATGTTGTTACATAATTATAATCAGCTTGATCAAAGTTACCAACACTAATAAGTGCAGCAAGATCTTCATAATTAGTAATACCAGTACCGGCATAAATAACTGCAGTACCTAGTACAATAATACCAGAAGCAAGACTACCAAGAAGGAAATATTTAAGTCCAGCAGATGTAGCAGATTGTGAATGTCGGTATAGTGTACATAGAATATAAGCAGCAAAACTTTGAAGTTCAATAGCCATGTACATTGATACAAAATTATAACTAGAAATAAGAAGACAACCACCAAGAATAGAAAAGAATACAATAAGACTATATTCACCAATTGTATTAGTTGTAATAAAATTAGAATTAATTTTAACAGATCGTTCAATTGATGAATTAGCAGTTGGAAGAATTGTTTTTGTAACTGGTCCCCAACCAAAAAGAAGTAGAGAACCAATAACAAGAAGAAGAAGTTGGAAACCTAGAGTAATAGTATTAACGTGGAATAGACCACTAAATAGACTAATACCACTGTTAGAAAGTGGATAATAATATAGACTATTCCATGTTAGTACTGCCGAAAACATAAGAACAATAGATGTAAGTCGACTAAATACTGTAGCAGGAATCCGGTTGGAGAAAATAGGAACAGCTAGAATATATGAAATTAGACCAATAGATAGCATAACTAATTAACAAACAATATTGTATATTCTCCTTAATGAAAATCTAATATCATATATTTTCTTTCTTTTACTTTCACTTTTTAACTGTATTCGTTTATTTCATATTTATTTCAGATAGAAAAAATATCATATCCTAATCTATTCTAATCTATCCTAATCTAAATAAATAAACTATTTTATTTTATATTATTTTATTCTATTCTAGTCTGTTTTTATTAAAAAGTAAATAATACTAGTATTCGGAATTGAACCGAAACCTGGGTATTGGAAGTA